ATGACGAGATGATTATTCTCTACAAATGCCAAAGATATTGGAACTTTATATCTAATATTTGCGGTTTTTGCAGGTATGATTGGTACAGCTTTTTCAGTTTTAATTAGACTTGAATTAGCAGCTCCAGGTGTACAATACTTACAAGGAGACCACCAATTATTTAACGTAATCATCACTGCCCATGCGATCGTAATGATATTCTTTATGGTCAACACAAATTGCACATTTAATAATGTAATTAATAATCAGTTATGATATGTTATTTATTTAAATATTAGTCAAAAATGGTTTTTCCGATTATGGAAAAATTTAGATGATAATAAGATTAGTGAAAATAAACAATTTAGGACTATTAGTTATAATGTAACACCTCTCCCTAATGGGAGTAAGGGCTTAAATCACCCTAATCAAAAGATTGAAATACTAGATCCTTATAACAATCGGTCAAAGATTGCTGATTGCGCTAAAGGTGCTAAAGGTGTGTATCTTTTTGAGGTGATTAATACAAAAATAGCTTACATAGGAAGTTCAATTAATCTTTATAATAGAGTTTGTTGTTATTTTATGCCTTCTATCTTAGTTAGATCAGATCGTAAAGTGTTACGATATTTTAATAAGTATGGTTTTAACAATGTAAAACTAACTCTTTTTATATTGAAATCTACGTCTACTTGGGAACAATTGATCGAATTAGAACAATATTTTATTGATACTCTATCGCCAAGTTTAAATGTGGATTTAGTAGCGGGTGGCTATAACGGATATCATAGCCCTATGTCTCAAGAAGCACGAGATCTGTTACGTAAATTAAGAGGAACACCTATATATATTTATGACATTATCACAAAATCATTAATATACGTGTCCGATTCAAAACAATGGCTATATACTAATATCGGTATTCATCAGATATCTTTAGATAATTGTTTATCTAATGGGAATCTTTATCTTAATAGATTTTTTATCACTCTAGATTTTATATCTGAATATCCTTATGAAGATATATTAAGTTCAGATAGTTTAATTTCATTAGTTGAGTCTGTTAGAGTTCAATATAACCCTAAACAGCCGGCAAGTAAAAGCGTAATAGCCGAAAATATAATTAAACCTGAGTTAACTCGTTCCTTTACAAGTATAGGAGAAGCTTCTAGGTATTTAAAGGGTGATAGAGGAACTATTAGAAAATACCTAGAAGGTAAGTCTAGTGGTTTATATCGAAAACAATGAAAATTTAAAATTATAAATAATAACATCTAAATACAAAAAAAAATTATTAATTAGTTAGCCTTTTAGGCAAAATGGCATGGCCGGGATTTATAATATAAATCTCTCTTCTGGCTATATGCTGGAACACCCTTAGAGTTCTATTGACTAGGTCTACTTAAAAGTAGGAAACAGTAACATAAAAGAAATTGGGCAATCAGCAGGAAACCAAAAGAATATACTGTAGGTATAAATAGTAGTTTCTTACGTATATTACTGAGTAGGATCCTCAGAGACTATATGCTAGATACCCTTGTTAATTTTATAGCAGGGTAAAGAGGTAGTCCTTCCTTATTAGAAATTTTAAGGATATTAGTATGCCAGCAATGGTAGGTGGATTCGGTAATTATATTCTACCTGTTCAAATAGGAGCTGTTGATATGGCAAACTTTAAAAAAAGTCTTATATTTAAGAATAAATGATTAAAAAGTAATTATTTTTATAAATTTCATACTAATAGTAAAAATTGTCTAGAAACTAAATTAGGTGGTTATTTAGCAGGTTTAATTGAAGGTAATGGCTATATCTCTATAAATAATAAAAATAAAGCTCTTATAGGTATAACTTTTAATATAAAAGACTTACCTTTAGCTTTAAAGTTACTAGATGTTCTTAATAAACGATTTTTAATCAAAAAAGGTTATATAGCTAATAAAAACAAAAATAAATCTTTCGAGTTAAGATTTACATCAAAAGCAAATTTAGAATATATTATTTGATTAATTAATGGTAAATTTAGAACACCAAAAATACAACAGTTATATCTATTAATAGATTGAATGAATAAAAATCATGGTACTTCTATTGATAAACGACCTTTGGATAATAGTCATTTATATACTAATGCTTGATTAGCGGGATTTATTGATGCTGATGGTGGTTTTTATATAAGATTTTCTTTAAAACAACTAATTTGTAAATTTCATTTAGAACAAAGACAAATATATCCTAAGACTTTAGAAAGTTATGAAACAATTTTATCTAAAGTCTGTTTATTTCTACAAGTGAAATTATTTACTCGAGATAGAGGGAGTTATAAAAATTCTTGCTATCAGATTAGAGTAGAAAGACAAGCTAGTATAAATATTCTTATAAACTATTTAGATCAACATACATTATTTTCTAGTAAATATTTAGATTATTTAGATTGAAAATCAGCCTTTACTATTATTTTAAACAAAGATCATTTTACTTTAAAAGGGAGAGAATATGTACTTTCTCATAAAAATAATATGAATAATAAAAGAACTTACTTTAATTGAGATCATTTAGAAAATATTAACTTATAATGCCGTTTACCTTAGTAATAAGGTTTATGATTACTTGGCTATGTGCATGGAATTCCTCATATCTTTATTAAAGGTTATAATAAAGAGAACAGATATAGGGTATTCTTAATAATAGTTTCCTTAGAAGACTATCAGTTGTTTTAACGATTTTTTAATTATAACAATCCTTATATACAAGGGGAGAATATGCAGGAAACCAAATTTATAGTATGGCTAAATTAGTATCTAAGGTATAATATTAGTAAATTAAATATACTATTAAAAAGTAGGATCCTCAGAGACTTTAATAATAAAGTTATTCATATATTGAAACTAATAGTAACTTTTTATTAAGAATGTTTCTTATAAAAATAAATTTTATAGGTACATTAATACGCCAAGCTCCAGCTATCTAATTGATTAGTTGTTAGAATTTAAAAGCTGGATGAAGACATAGTCCGACTAGGTAAGAAATTACTTAGATACAAAAATCGATTCCCTAGATTAAATAATGTAAGTTTCTGATTATTGCCTCCATCATTAATATTATTATTAGTTTCTTCATTAGTAGAAAATGGTGCAGGTACAGGATGAACGGTTTATCCTCCACTAGCGGGAATTCAATCACATTCTGGTGGTTCTGTTGATTTAGCTATATTTAGTCTTCACCTATCTGGAATTTCTTCAATTTTAGGTGCTATAAACTTTATTACAACAGTATTAAACATGAGAGCTCCAGGTAAATTAAGATTTAATCTAATATTTGCGATTATTTTTCTGATAATTGTATTATTAAATAATAGTGGATTATTTATTCATTATTTGAATGATCCAATTAAAGATAATTTGTTTAATCTTATTGTACCTTTAGCTCTAGGTACAGATAAATTTAAACAGGTTATAAATGAAAACCAATTAAATTTGTTTAGAAAAAATATTAAAGATGTATTAATTGGTTCATTATTAGGTGATGGTTCTATAACTCGTAGCGGTAGAGGTCGTAATCATTTTAGATTTAAACAAAGTACTCGTAATATTGATTATTTTACTTTATGTTTTTTATATTAGAACCTTATCTTACAAAAGGTTCACCAATATATGAAAAATATTGAGATTCCAGATATAATAAGTACTATGAATCTTTATTATTACAGACTAGACCTATTCATAATGATATGTTAAATATAGATCAATTAAAAAGTATATTCTATATTCAGAAAGATAATATTTTTATTAAAGAAATAGATATAAAGAAACTTAAAACTGAAGATTTTTTTACACCTATTTCATTTGCTTTTTGAATAATGGATGATGCTCACACGGAGAATAATGCAATTTTTTTTAATACTCAATCTTTTCAAAAAGAAGAAGTAGAATTTTTAATAAAAAGTTTAGACCGAATTTTTCATATTGAGGCTAAATTCATAAAAGTTTCAAATAAGGAACACTATAGATATTTATTCCTGCTAAATTTACAGAAACAATTAAAAATATTGTTTTACCTTATATGACTTCTTCTATGCTATACAAATTAAAAATTAAACAATAATCTAATAATATTAGGTATTAGTCATGCTTGGTAAATTTAGCTATATGCTGAAAATCTTTTATATATTATCAGCAGGAAACCAAAAAAATAAAGGTATTTAAATACTTATATTTAATAGGGTCCTCAGAGACTATACGCTAAATGAACCCCAATGGAAACGGGTTTAAGATATAGTGCAAACTTAGAAAATAATTCTAAATAAATAGATGACATTACATAAACTACCACTATTTGTATGAGCTATATTTGTAACTGCTATTTTATTATTATTATCACTTCCTGTACTAGCTGGTGGATTAGTGCCAGCTTTAAATTTGGCCAATTGCTGAAAACTGATAACGAAATTATTATCACAATCAGCCGGAAACCTTTTAGGCTTAAATCTATTAGGGATCTTCAGAGACTATACGCCAGAATTGATCTTTTGTAGTAGTAATTTGATTACTTTGAATTTAAATAAAAATAATATAAATGATAATTTAGGTTATTATCTAGCAGGTTTAATTGAAGGTGATGGATCTATTTATGTACCTAAGACTGAAAAATCAGTAAAAGGTAAAATTAATTACCCTTCAATACAAATTTCATTTCATTTAAAAGACTTGCCTTTAGCTTTATTAATTCAAAAAACTATTGGACACGGATCTTTAAATAGAGTTAAGAATGCTAATTGCTATATACTAACCATTAATAACTATACTGGTATTATACTAATTATTAATCTAATTAATGGTAAATTAAGAACTCCTAAACTTTTTGACTTTAATAATTTAATTGATTGAATGAATCTTACAAGTATGGATAAAACAGATTTTGATACGAGTTCTTTAGAATCTAATGCGTGACTTTCTGGATTTATAGAAGCTGATGGTCACTTTTCAGTAAGAACTTCACTCAGTTCTAAATATCCTAAAATTGAATGTAAATTGGAGATAAGTCAAAGAAGGATAGGTAAAAATGATATCAGTAATAAATTATTTTTACCGCCTATAGCTTATTTATTATTAACTACTGTTAAAGATATTAGATCTTATAGTAATTATCCTCAGTATAGAGTTAGAACAACTAGTTTAAAAGCTAATTTAATTTTAGAGGAGTATCTTTCAAAATTTCCTTTATTTGGAACTAAGTATTTAGATTCTGTCTCCTGAATTAAAGTACTTAGTTATTTTAAAACTGGTAACCATATGGAAAATATCAAAGAGATTAGTAAAATTAAAAACAATATGAATGATAATAGAACTATTTATAATTGAGATCATTTACATTATTTTTATACTTATACAAAGTAGATCTTTAAGAAATAGTCCCAACTAATATGTGAATATTAGAGTGCTCACCTTCACATTATGGATAGTTTACTATATTTATACTATTTATTATGGAAGAGACAAATCTATATGTTGTCATGTTATTATTTTCGTGAGACAAGAAAAAGGCAATTACAATGTTATTAAGTGATAGACATTTTAATACTAGCTTCTATGATCCTGCTGGAGGTGGTGATCCTATATTATATCAGCACCTATTCTTAGAAGGAATATATTACTTTACACCTACGCTTTATACGGCTCTAATAACTCCTTGTTCAAGTGATCGTTCTTTTTATTTTTCGGCTTTTTTTGAATCTTATTCTCAAAAGTATCCAAATAAATCTAAACCTTCTCAAGAATTTTTAGAGTGATTAGTAGGATTTACAGAAGGGGATGGTGCATTTACTGTAACAAAAAGAGGTAATCTGCAATTTGTTATTACTCAGAGTACTGAGGATGTTAAAGTATTATACCATATTTATAATAATTTAGGATTTGGTACCGTAATTCAACAATCTAAATCTAGTAAAACACATCGATTTATTGTTCAAGATATGCCAAATTTATTACTAATTTGTAAAATATTTAATGGTAACATGGTATTTTTTACTCGAAATTCTAAGTTTTTAATATTCCTTTCTGCATATAATGCATTAGCTTTACGAATGAAACTTAATACCATTCATCCTATTCTTGATACCTTGCTCCCTACTCTAAAAGATAATTGATTTGCAGGTTTTACAGATGCAGAAGGGTGCTTTAGTCTATCTTTATTGTCAAATAGTACAGCTTACAGATTTAGATTTATTATAAGTCAAAAATGATCGGTAAATCTAAGTATATTGAAACATATTAAATATATGTTTGGTGTTGGTGACATATCCCAACATTCAAATTTAGATAATTGGGAATATAGAGTAAACGGTGTAAAAAATTGTTATTATATTATTTCCTATTTAGATGCTTATTTATTACAATCTAAAAAGAAGGAAAGCTATTTATTATGGAAAGAATTACGTTTACGTTTAATAAATGGTGAACATCTTAAGAATAGAATTGATGTTATAAAGCAAGCTAAGCGTATTAATAATAAGTAAGATATTTTGTGGGAATACAGAGAATGGTTTAGCTAAAGCTATGAACCCTAAGAGGCAGGTGTTTATTAATCACCTGGGTAACTAGGTGACTGCCACCGGCCATCTATCACCCACACACCCTTCATCTGCCACCTAGGTGATAGATGGGTGACAAAGGTGATAGGTGGCAGATGATGGTGGGGGTGTGAAAGACCTCTGTTCCTAATTTATTTTCTTTTACTTAGCTCACTCACTCACTTACATAGTGTTAGTGTGATTGATATAAGTAAGTGCGGTAGGTTAAATTAAAGGGAAGGGGAATGCATTAGAAATTCTATTTATTATTTCTGCATACCATCTCTCTAGTCCTTATTTATAACCCACTATGCAATTATTAGTAAAAAATACCTTATTTTAGGTTTCTTTTATTTTAACTGCTTATAAAAAAAATATGATAAATAAGTATAAAGCGAAAAATAAGAGAAAGTGGTATAATAAGTTTCGCCTGACAGGGTGAAATAACACTAAAATTAAGTGTTAGGCTTCACTAGTGTAATTTACGGTTAACAGTTTCTCAACTAAAGACCGTCGGTCGACTAATAGATCGCTACAGACTGGGTCACTGGTGGGTACCTGAAATGGTGCTTAATGTACAGTCGGTTCCCTTAAATTAATAAAAATTTTTATTTCACAAGGCTATCAATGAAGCAAAATTAAACTAATTTGACCAATTAGGGGATGTTTATGCTGAGGTAGTACACGGGCCTTAGAGAGAGAATTATAGGTTTAATATTTGCCATAAATAATCTAAGGTTTTAGGGAATGGATTCTTTGGTCACCCTGAAGTTAAATATATAAGCTTCATAACGTTGCCGTGTGCGGGAAAAACTTCGTTAAGTTTTAAATACTCCAACTTACCTTATTTTTTAATTCTAAAAATAAATGTTATAGTAAATAACTTAAAAGTCATAGTAACAAAATTAAAACAAAGAAGTCAATCCGCAGGTAATTTTGTATATCTTATTTACAAAAGAACCTCAGAGACTTTAAGCAATGAACCCACCAAAATATTTTTTCATCCTACTGCCAAACCTTCACCTATCACCTTCTCACCAACCACAGTTGAAAAGGTGTCACCTTCTCACCCACCTCAGGTGTGTATGGGTGCGTGCGTGACAGATAATGATTTTGGTTATTATTTAGCTGGTTTAATAGATGGTGATGGTCACTTCTCTAAAACACCTCAAATTGTGATAGTTTTTAATTTTCTAGATGCTTCTTTAGCTTATTATATTAAGAGTAGAATAGGCTTTGGAAATATTTATAAAGTTAAACATAAAAAGGCTGTTATTTTGGTCATTTCGAAATTAGCTGGTATAAAAAAAGTTCTTAATTTAATAAATGGAAAAATAAGATCTCAGATTAAGATAGACCAAATTAACAATAATATTCTAATACACTCTTATTTTAAAGAATATGATCCATTTAGCTCTAGTGCTGCAGGTTTAGATAATCATTGAATATCGGGATTTTCTGATGCTGATGCTAGTTTTCAAATTAAACTTATTTCTAGAAAAGATAGAGATAATAAAACAGAAGTAAGATTAAATTTTCAGATAGATCAAAAGAAAATTGATCTTCTACTGTTAATGAAAAAATATTTTGGTGGAAATATTGGCTACCGAAAAACTCAAGATACTTATTACTACGGTTCTACAAGCTTTGGCTCAGCTAAAAAGGTCATAGAATATTTTGATAAATTTCATTTACTCTCTAGTAAACATGTTAATTATTTAAAATGAAAAAAGGCCTATACAATTATTCAAAAAAAAGAACATTTGAATGCTTTAGGAATAGAGAAAATACTAAAAATTAAAAATAGTTTGAACAGATTAAATGATAATAATGTGGGTTAAGATAAAGTCCTAACAAGAATGTGAATTCTTGAGTGGTAACTATAAAATAAATCATTCACCTAAGGTGTCTAATGATAGGTGTGTGCGTGAGTGCGTGCGTGCTTGATTTAAATGATTATTTAGTTATCCAAATTTATTTGTTATATTTTAATTATTCCAGGATTCGGAATGGTTAGTCATATTGTTTCAACATTCTCAGGTAAACCTATATTTGGTCAAGATGGCCCTAAATATTTATTAAATATTTTGAAACAAACTATATGCGGAAAAATAAGTTATTTTTATAAACAAAATACTATACTCATAAGTCACAATTTTTATCTTTTAGGGATAATTTCTATTTTTTGAATAGGAAAAGTTGAATGTGCCGGTATATCTGCTTACTTTTATCTAATAGTAGTAGTCATCATTACATTGTTAGTCATGGTAAAAATTTTTGTTTATTCTTATAATCCGCAAATAACCAAAGCACGTATATCTAGTATATACAAATCCAATATTTTAAATTTTAATGGATTAAGCATGTGAGTAGGAATTTCAGAGGCCATACGTTTGTTATTTTTAAATTATCTTTTTCCCGTTTCTTTATCAAATGAGAAACACATATACTTAAGATATATTAAATACCCTTTAAAAAAAATAGACTGCTTAGTAAATAAAAGATATTATTCTAATATTTCCATAAATAAATTAAATAAAGGATCAAATGAAAACACTTTTAATCAATGAGTTGCAGGGTTAATTGACGGAGATGGATGTTTTCTAATCACTAAGAAGGGCTATGCTAGTTTAGAAATCGTAATGGAAACTAGAGACATGCATTGTCTCTACCAAATTAAACAAAAATTTGGGGGTTCAGTGAAATTGCGGTCTGGAGTCCAATGATTAAGGTATAGACTTCACCATAAAAAAGGTTTATTAGATTTAATTCATGCCGTAAACGGTGAAATAAGAAATCCTGTTAGATTACTTCAATTAAAAAAAATTTGTGATAAGTATGATATAACACTTATCTATCCTTCTGCTTTAACTTATTATAATGGTTGACTTTCTGGATTTTTTGATAGTGATGGTAGTGTATATTTAAATCTAGCATCATCTCAATTGTTTATTACTGCTTCACAGAAAAATAAGTCTATATTAGAACCTTTAATGGACTTGTACGGAGGTACTATCTATATTCAAAAAGAAAGTTTCAAATGAGTAGTGTATAAGAAACTGGAAATCATTAAACTTTTAGATTATTTTAATATATGCCCTTCTAGGTCCGCTAAGCATAATCGATTAAAGGCTATTAAAAGATACCATGAACTTAGGGATTTAAAGGCACATTTAGCGTCACCTTTTTCTATTTTAGGTAAAATTTGAACTAAATTCTTAATTCATTGGGAAAAATGGGAAAAAGTTTAATAATAAAGATATGGTCCAACATGTAACTTATAGTTATATTAGTATCTTGGGATGGTTTATGCAATGTTCTCAATTGGAATTTTAGGTTTTATTGTGTGATCACATCACATGTTTAGTGTAGGATTAGATGTGGATAAACTTGTGTCCACAGATAAAATCTTGCTATGTGCTAGTAACTTCTACATAAAAAGTCCACTCGTATTAATTACGTTAGGAAAAATCTTTGATGTGTCGGAACAATTAGCAGGAAACTTTCACTTTAGTACAATAGCTCCGGCAAGTACTAAATACATTTATAATAGTTATACCAATTTACCTCGAATTTCTGAACATATCCCTAAACATAATTCTAAACTTAATGATAATGATTTTGGTTATTTTTTGGCTGGATTAATTGAAGGTGATGGCTGATTTGGTAAAAAAGAATTACATATTATATTTTATGAAACTGATATATCTTTAGCTTATTATATTAAGAAACGAATAGGATTCGGTAATGTGTATAAAATAAAAAACAAAAAAGCAGTCAGATATATTTGTAAACATCAAAAAGGTTTACTTTTTATTTTACATTTGATATCTGGTAAATTAGTTAGTAATTATAAATATGAACAATTAATTAAACATAATTATAATGAAGACTTTAATATTACTATATTACCGCCATCAAATATCATTAGTCTAGATAATTTTTGGTTAGCTGGTTTTACTCAGGCTGATGGATGTTTTCATATCAGTTTGGTGAAAAGTAAAACACATAAAACAGGATACAGTGTCAGATTAGAATTTTCTATAAAACAAAAAGATGAAATTCCTTTAAAGCTTTTGTATAATACTGTTAAGATGGGTAATATTTCTCAATATACGACTAAAATATGATGCTACAAAAGCTCGGGATTTAAAACTGCTGCAGTTTTAATTGAATATTTCGATACCTTTAATCTATTTGCAGGTAAATATGTAAGTTTTGTTAAATTTAGAAAAGTTTATATTATGATTACTAAGGGTAGACATTTAGAACAGGAAGGTATTATAAAAATAAAAAGTATTGCAAGGAAAGGATCCTCAGAGACAAGTACGCAAGAAGTTTAATATCTAAAATTGGCCTATATTAGTTAAGTATTATAAGTTATATAGCTGAATTTAGAGTTAAATTAAGAAACTGTCCAAAAAATTATTGACAAGAGCTTACTTCACAGCAGCCACAATGATAATTGCGGTTCCAACAGGAATTAAAATCTTCAGTTGATTAGCCACTTGCTATGGTGGAAGTATAAGATATACAACACCTATGATATTCGCATTAGGATTTATTGCTCTATTCACAATCGGTGGTTTAACTGGAGTTGTTCTAGCTAATGCTAGTTTAGATGTAGCATTACACGATACCTTTTTAATTAATGTTTCTAATATTTTACCTTTAACATTAGTTAAAAATATAGATACAGAATATATTAAAAAATTTTGAGTCGGTTTAATGGATGGTGATGGAAGTATACAAGTTAATCATTGACGTAAAAAATATCTTGCTTATAGACTAGTTATAAAATTATCTAATATGAATACTAATTTTAATATGTTAATACAAATTGCTAAAGTAATAGGTGGTACAGTTCAGGTTACAGATAAAAATAAATCAGTTATTTGAGTTATTAATAATAAAGATACTATTATTGATGTGATAAAAATATTTGATTCCTATCCTTTATTAACTTCCAATAAAATATGTCAATTACAATTTTTGAAACTATGTATTCTACATAACTCAGTAGACTTATACTTAAAAAATAGAGAGTTAAAATATAAAAATAAGCATAATTTATTAAATTCTATATTTAAAGAAAATACTTACCAGTATCCCAGTTATTTTAAAGAATGGTTATCAGGGTTTATTGAAGCTGAAGGTTGTTTTACAATTAGAAATAAATCTAATAAAACTATTTCGTTTTCTATAGGGCTAAAAGAAGATTTATATTTAATTCTAGCAATTAAAAATTATTTTCAAGCTACAAATAAAATAAGATTAGTTGAAAAAACTCAGTTTTATTCTTTAGAGGTATACAAAAAAGATATTCTAATAAAAATTCTCAAACATCTAAAGAGATACCCATTACTAGGAGAAAAAGCCGAATCATTAAAAATATTTAATCAAGAATTTATAAAGTAAGTGTCGTGTTGTCTTGCCACCGTGAAAAAGGTTCATACTATTTTTCGGTATTATATTTATTAATTACTTTTATCTGCTTCACTCACCTTCATCTCTCTACCTAGGTGTCGGTAGATGGCAGTCACCTATCACCTACCATCTTTAGATGAAGGTGTGGTGAGGATGATAGGAAGGTGTCACCCATCTAAAGATGAGCGGTGTGAGGTTGTGTAATTTTATTTACTAACGGTGAGTGAGTGAAAGGTGAGAATTGGATAGGAATATATAACATATATAGCTATTATAAATAATTAGTGGAATATAATGCTAACGGTGAATTCTTATGTATTTTTCGTCCAATCAGATAATATTGGAATAATGCTCGAAAATTTATAATAGCATAAGAGAATACCGTGGAAACTAGATTACTAGGATCCGTAGAGACTAAACGTGGCAATCGAACGTTTATTAAGTTAAACAATTAGATAAATTATAGTCCGATCCCTAGGGTAACCTAGGCAGTATGAAAATTTAATTAAAGTGTGTGTTCTACAAGACTTACTATGTAGTTGCTCATTTCCATTATGTATTGAGTATGGGTGCAGTATTTGCTATATTTGGTGGATTCTATTACTGAGTACCAAAAATTGTAGGAAAAATGTATAATGAATTCTTAGGTAAAGTACACTTCTGAACAATGTTTGTTGGGGTTTTACAAACAGTTTTTAAGTGATTTAATTTACTTAATAATTATTATAATAAGTCTATATCAGATCTTTTAAATAAAAAGCTTTTAGATGAGTCTAGTAATGACATAGATGATACATCTTTGAAAAATAAGCTTGATACTTTACCTAGTCCTAATTTTCCTAAACCTAATAAAGGTAAAAATAAAATTATAATGGAAAAATTAAATAATATACAATGTGAGGCTAAGTTTATAGATATAAAAAGGAATAGAATTAATATATTGCTAGGTACTAAGGATAAATCCGGTGTCTATATGTTTTATAACTTAATAACTGGAGATGCTTATGTAGGTAGTAGTGTAAATTTAGCTAGAAGATTTAGAGTCCATATGAGTAATATTAATTATATTAATCTTCCGCTTTATAATTCTATAAACAAATACGGTGTTAATAACTTTGTATATATAATTTTGCAGTATTGTGATAAAATAGAAGAAGTATGTTTAGGTTTAGAACAACATTTTCTTGATTTTCACAAACCTCGATATAATATATTAAAATTAGCAGGTGCTAGTCAAGGATTTAGACATTCTCCTGAAACTATTGCTAAACTTAAGATTAGTCATGCTGGTAAATTACACCCTAGATTTAATTCTAAGGTAAGTGAGGAACAGAAAAATTTAACAAGTTTATCCTTAAAAAGATATTTTTTTGAGCATGAGCACCATAATAAAGGTAAAAAGGGAAAATTGTCACCACAATATGGTATAGGTGGTATCAATATTATTATGAAAAGTGAAAATGGAGAAGAAATGTCTTTTCCTTCTATAAATAGTGCCAGACTTCACTTTAGAGTTAGATTTTCTACTATTAGTAATAATGTAAATACTCATTTACCAGTTTTAATTCAAGGTATTAAATGATATATTAACTCTATTCATAAATAGTTAATTTATTATAACTAATATGTATTAATATATAACACATCCAATCCTAAGGTCCTATATCCCCTTGGTCACTCATATAAAGGATATGTGGCACTTCTCACCTTTCCCTCCTCCCCTTCTGCACACTAAGTGAAAGGGGGGCCTGGGAGATTGGTTGAGTGAGGGAAGGAGTGACCAACAATAAATATTATTAAAACGGAAGAATAAAAATATTAGCCCCTAAAATACTTTCACTCACGCACCCACCTTCATCTTTAGATGAAGGTGGGTGCTTGGTGAGTATTTGTAAACATCACTGTATATGATGAAAATACCTAAAGCTTAGTAATAAATAAACTATTACATAAGATATAACAATGGAGATTCATCAGGAAACTAAGTAAAGTAGATTCCTCAGAGACTGTACGAGTGAAATGTTAAATTGAAGATGTAAATCTACTCTAACATTAAGATATAGTCCAATCTAGCTAGAAATAGTTAGACTGAATGTAACTTAACATTCTTCCCTCAACACTTCTTAGGTCTAAGCGGATTACCTAGAAGAATACCAGATTATCCTGATGCTTTTGCTACTTGAAATGCAGTATCAAGCTTTGGTTCATTAATTTCAGTAGTTGCAACTGTTTTATTTGGTTATATTATATATGATCTATTTGCTAATGGACCTGTAGTACAAACTAATAATCCTTGAGCTGTTCCCGCTTTCTTCACTTCTAGTCAAGAATTTGAAAATGAAGCACAAGGATCTTCATCATTAGAATGATCTTTAGCTAGTCCTACACCATTCCACGCATTTAATGTATTACCAGTACAATCTTAATTAGATTATAAAATATTTGATATTAGAGGTTTCTCAAAAAAATGGTGAATAACTATAAAAATTTTTAGTTATAAGCTAACTATTAAGTAACCAGTATCACAATATAAAAAGATATTTACCCCTATTTTCGTAATATTTTAGTTTTATTTAAAACTTACAAATACCAATAAACCTTTATGTATATAATTATCAATATTTTATATCTATAAATTAATAGATATTTGTCAATTATAGATTGACCCTTAAATTTTAAAAGTATGAGAAATATAAATACACTGTTTTTACAGTGTTAAACAGTGTATTTTTGCTATTCAAAAAAACTCCTATTTTTTGCTAGTTTTATTATTTTTCTAATAATTAGCTTTTCTCACTTATCATTTATCATCTATCATCTAAAAATGGCACTCTCACCCACCATCTCACCTTCATCTACCGATGGCAGGTGATCGGTAGATGGCCGGTGATAGGTGAAGGATGACTGAATAACAGACATATTTTTATTATTTATGTTTATATTTATAAGCATTATATTACTATTTATTTTATCACTAAATAGTATAATTAGTTCACATATTTTTGAAAATATTGGTGATTATGAGTATGTAAATAGTACCCACACACTCACCTTCCTGATGATAGGTGAGAAAAAGGTATTTTATTATATGGTAACTATTTATTTAATTATCATTATAATAATAATCTTAAATTTAGATACAAAACTTTTAAAATCAATATTAAATTAGTCTGTTAATTAACCCCTTAACTTATTTTTAGTTATATTTAAATAACTCTAATATTAAATAATAGATTAACACTTAAATAATTTATTCGTCTATAAAATAGTTTTATATAAATATGTAGCTTGAAATATGTTAAAGAATAATAGTTCATTTCTATCTTAATTAATTAAAAGTAGTGATTTATGTATTAAAAGCTTGTAATTCAGTGGTAGAATGCTTCCTTGATGAGGGAGAGGTCAGTGGTTCAAATCCACTCAAGCTTATAAATTTTTTATATTTAAATTATTTAGTATTACACGTTATAAATTAAAATTTTTAATGTATATATATAAATACATAGTCACCTGTCTTTTAGTCCCTTATCCCTGGCACTCTCACACTCACCACACCTTCATCTAAAGATGGTAGGTGATAGGTGACTACCGATGATAGGAGACGGCCATTTTTAAAGGATAGATGGCGGGTGAGGGAGTGAGAATATTATTTTATAGTAACTGGTAGAATACAAGAGGTTTGTTGCCTACTTTGGGAGTAGGAGGTCGCTAGTTCGAATCTGGCCTACCAGATATATTATATTAACTTGTACTTAATTTTAAGATATAATAGTAACTATTTGTTAAATATCTGATAGTTGTTGAGGTATTATAGCATAGCGGTCATGCAGAGCACTGTTAATGCTCCTTACAGAGGTTCGACTCCTCTTAATACCTAAAATAAAAATTTTAATTTAATTTCCTTACAAGGGCGTCGTACAACGGTTAGTATAAGGATCTTCAAAATCTGAGATAGGTGTTCGATTCACCTCGCCCTTGTTCCTTGTTTTATAAATCTATCTTAAAGTTATATTATAAATGATAGCTATTAAAAATATCTCACACCCTTATCCCTAGTACCCAGTCACCACGTTATACACCCTCACGCACTCTCACACTCACCACACCTTCATCTAAAGATGGTAGGTGATAGGTGACTACCGATGATAGGAGACGGCCATTTTTAAAGGATAGATGGCAGATGATAAATGATAGGTGCGTGGGTGATTATTAACTTATATCTAATTGAATATCTTATATACATCAATTAAAATAGTAAAAGAAGTTAAATAAAATAAATTGAGTATTAAAATATTTAATACATATATAGCCAAATTAGTTTAATTGGTTAAAACTTACCACTCATGACGGTATAACGAAGGTTCGATTCCTTCATTCGGCTACAATATTTAAATTTGTAGTTATAAATTTTACATTCAGTCACCTGTATCTCCCTCACGCACCTTTCATCTACAGATGATAGATGAAAGGTGCGTGACTGGGAGCCCTAATGGGGTGAGGAGATATATCATTAAGTTTAATTAAGTTATATAACAGGGCTCTTAGCTTAAAAGGTAAAGTACCTGAGCGTCACTCATGCTGATACCAGTTCGATTCTGGTAGGGCTCGTCTAATTAAACTTTCGATCTTCTATTACATCTAAATATTTTTAATCTTCTAACATTTTTAGGTTTTACCTAATAGTTTATATAATAAGGAAAAAAGAGTTTAGTTATAATCATATTACTTATTGTTCTGTTACCTAATTTATATAGTAACTTGTTAGTTCACTAATTACATATATAATTGAATAACTATAAGACTCAAATTATTATATGATAATTTGAGTCTTATAGTTGTTAGGGTAACCATTCTATTCAGTTTTTATTTGAAGAATGTCGGATAACTCTAATGCCATTGGGCTAGAATTACTTAAACCACAAAAATTTTATAGAAATGCCACAATTAATTCCATTTTATTTCTTAAATCAATTATCATTTTCATTCTTAACGTTATTAGCCTTAATTTTCGTATTTTCAAAATATATTTTACCTTTGTTTACTTTACAGCAAGTAACTAGAATGTATATTGTAAAATTAGGAAACAAATCTTAATTATCTTTTATAAATACTTTTATCCCCTCCCTCACCTTCTCACCTAGGTGACTGTAGTCATCTATCACCTATCCTCTCTCAAAAGTAGATGGCAGGTGGGAGTGTGAGGGAGAGCTTATCGCTAATTTTTAATGTTATACCGTTATTAAATATATTAATATCTAAATATTATATATTATATATTATATAACACAGATTAAGCCATTTATTGCTTATACTTTATAAAGTTTCAGAAAAGATTTAGCTTTTCTATTTATTTTACATGTTTTATTCTTCAATGAATTTAGTATTAAGTTCTCCTTTAGAACAATTTGAAGTTGTTAATTTTATTAGCATCAGTGCACCTATCTTAGGATATTTAAATATATCTTTAACTAATTTAGGTCTATATTCTATTATGGTACTATTCTTAGTACTTAGCCTACACATATTAGGAAATAATGAAAATAAACTAGTTCCATCATATTGATCATTACCATTAGAAAGTTCATACGCCAGTGTACATTCAATGGTAAAATCACAAATAGGAATAGCAAATGAACAATATTTACCTTTTATTTACTCTTTATTCTTCTTTATTTTAATTTCTAACTTAGTAAGTAATGTACCTTATAACTATGCTTTAACCACATCTCTTATAGTTTCATTAGGTTTAAGTATTACAATTTGAATAGGAGTGACGATACTAGGTCTATATAAACACCGAGTACATTTCTTCTCATTCTTTATTCCTTCTGGAACACCTGGTGTACTTGTACCTTTATTAGTTTTAATTGAATTTATATCTTATGTAGCTAGAGCTTTCTCTCTAGGAGTTCGATTATTTGCTAATTTAGTTGCGGGTCACACACTACTAAAAATATTATCAGGTCTTTTAACTAAATTATTTACAAGTGGTGTAATTTTCTTCATCTTGACATTAATACCATTTAGTATATTCGTGGCATTATGTGGTTTAGAAATCGCTGTAAGTATTATTCAAAGTTATGTTTGATGTATTCTAACTTGCTCTTATCTTAAAGATGCTATTGATTTACATTAATTTAATATAATATAATATTTTATTAAAATTAATATTAATATTAATTAACCCCTTTATTAAAAAAATTCACTAAAAGAGTCATATATACTAATATTTTTATATTTAGATAAATTTTGGGATATCTTAATAAAGATAAACTATTTATCCACCTATCACCTACCTAATGATAGATGATAGGTGGAAGGTGAGGGGGTGTATTGATAATGGTAATCAGTTGTGTTTGCATCACAAAAATCTGGATTCGATTTCCAGCTCCTCCAAGATCAATATAATTTATCTTATATTTAATAATGTAATAGAGTAAACATATATTTATCTTAAGTTAGATAATATTAATTGTTAGGTATAGGTGAAGCCTAGATAGCTTAGTTGGTTAAAGCTCTATAGTGAAGTTATAGCGACATCGGTTCGATTCCGGCTCTAGGCAAATATTATTAATTAAGACCTGCAAAATTCTATATTTAGTGATAATTTACCCTTTTATTCTACTTTATTCTTAAATTATGTATTTAATAAGATATTTTAAGTAATATTTAAATTATTAATTTAAGATTAAGTACTAAAAATTAATAAGATTAATTAATAATAAAAGTTCCTAGTAACGAAGATAATTAATATTTTATATTTTATTGTTTTGATATAATGTTACCTAAATTGACACTAACTATTTTTAAATCCTATTATAGAAATGAAAAATGAGAATGATTAATCAATATAAAGTATACTAACAATTATTTAATGCTTTGCATATATATTAATGATAGATATAACTAAACCTATACTATTACACTCACCTTCATCTAAAGATGGCAGGTGACACCTTTTACCTGTGGTGGGTGAAAGCAATATTAATATATTTTTATCACATATTATAAAATATTGTTAAATTTATCATCTAGATGTTTTATCTAGTTATAATAGATATTCAACTACATATGTTAGTAAGATCTATTATAGACTTTAATATATTAATTGATTAATTAAAAAGTAATTTGTATTATTAAAGTATTAAATATATCCTTTCCTAAATAACACTATAGATATAATGTTATTTATTATATAACAAATACTAGAAAGGAATAAAAAATTTTACCCACTCCCTCACTTAGCACCTATCATCTTCCTCACCACACCTTCATCTAAAGATGGTAGGTGATAGGTGACTACCGATGATAGATGTGTGCCAGGGTGCTAGGGATAAGTGCTTAAATTATTTTTATGAGATTATTAAAAACGCATCCTATTTTGAGTTTATTAAACTCATATATGGTGGATTCCCCACAACCAGCTAATATTAGCTATCTATGAAACTTTGGATCTTTATTAGGATTATGTTTAATTATACAGATATTAACTGGTATATTCCTAGCTATGCATTATACACCTAATGTAGATTTAGCTTTTGCATCTGTTGAACATATCATGAGAGATGTTAATATGGGATGAGCGATAAGATACGCTCACGCAAATACTGCTTCTTTCTTCTTTATATTTGTATATTTACATATTGCTAGAGGATTATATTATGGAAGTTATAGATCACCTAGAACTTTACCATGATCAATAGGAGTAATAATCTTAGTTCTTATGATGGCTACAGCTTTCCTGGGTTATCAATATAGCCCAAAATGATTTAAATATAATAATAAAATTAAGGTTAATAATCAAAAATTAAACTTAAACTTACCTTTATATCCCCAAAGAGAGTATAGTACTGCTTATACCTCTCCATTAAATACCGTTAAACATTCAGAGGTTATTAATAAATTTTTACAAGAAAAAAATTTAAATCCTGTATATTCTTACGAAAACTTACATTTAGAGTCTATTCAAGAATTAATTAAACAAGAAACTCAAGGGCTAAGTGGAGTTTATTTAATTTTAAATAAAATTACATTAGACTATTATATTGGTTCAGCCTCTACAAATAGACTATTTGTAAGATTCTCTAACCATTTAATTCACTTAAGTGGTAGTAAAATAGTTAAATTGGCGGTTAGAAAGTATAAATTAAAAAATTTTGCATTTTTCATATTAGAACTTTTTCCTGATATAGTGACTAAAGAGAATAATAAACAATTATTAGATTTAGAAGATTTTTATTTAAAATCCTTGTTACCTAATTATAATATATTAACTGAAGCTGGATCGAGTTTTGGTTATAAACATACTGAATTAGACCGAATAAGAATGAAGTCTAATTACAGTTTAGAACGACGGCTAAAAATAGGCAATTTTAATAAAGGTAAAATTTTTTATGATGAAACCAAGGAAAAGATTCGACAAAAAGCTTTAAATCGAACAAAAATCAATTATTCTGAAGAGGGGTTATTAAATATGAAAAAAAAATCTAAACCTATTATTTTATATAATTTAGATTACACTGTATACGGTGAATATTCTAGTATTACAGAAGCAAGTAAAGCTATTAATTGTTCTGTAAAAACAATTAATAGCGCCTTAAAAACAGACAAAAAATTTTTAAAAAGACGTTGAATTATAAAAGAGCTTAATACTCCTTAAATTTATTATTATTAGTTTAAATCATAGTCCCGCGAGTTTAAATTTCTATGCAATTTTTAGAAAAAAATAGAAATAAAGTGGAATACTTCGACAGAGGTATTGAAGAAATATTTAAATTTCTTTGGCAATGTTAGTGAAAACGATCAAAAATTGTTTATAGTTTAAACATTAGAGATCGTCAGTTTTCTAAAAAATCGCGACAGACTGGGTCACTAATGGGTGGCTGAAATGCTGCTTAATGCACAGTCGGAACCTTTAATTAGATTATATTCTAATTAATAGAATATACGAATTCAAAGTTATTCTAGCTTTATATTAATTAAATAAAATAATAAAAATAAAGTAGGTTTGTATGTGTTACCCTATGGTCAAATGAGCCTATGAGGTGCAACAGTTATTACTAACTTATTAAGTGCTATTCCTTGAATAGGACAAGATTTCGTTGAGTCAAATTTTATCACAGAATGTTACACAATAATGGCAAATGCTTCAATATTGCCTAGTATAGGTACGGTAAGTGCACAGGCATTAAAAAAAGGTAACAAAAGTAAAAGATTGGATAAGAAAGAGTATTTATCTATTCCTTACGCTTTTCTAGCTTTTTTCGTTGGTTTCATAGATGGGGATGGCTATATTCAAGTAACTAAAACAACAAAAGGTTTTATATCTATAAAACTTGTGATTTCCCTACATTTAGAGGATATATCTACATTAGAGTATATCCAATCTGTATTAAAATTAGGTAAAATTACGGTATATAAAGATCTTAAAAGTCCGTGTTGTAAATTAATAATTAATCGAACTGATTTACAGGAAGTTATTTTTCCATTATTATTACATCATGGTATTTTCTTTTTAACTGATACTCGAAGAGCTCAGTTTGAGTTAGCTATGTTTATACTTAAAAATGAGATAAAAATTTTTAGTTTAATACCTAAAAAAGAAGATATGCCTTTAATATTTAAATTACCAAAAACATCTGTAGATATTGTAAAATTAGCATTCTTTAAAAATTGAATTGTAGGATTTACAGTGTCTGAAGGTTCTTTTTTTTTAAAGGTAAACAATGATGGTTGTTTTCAATTAAAACAACGAGTTCATGATATATTATTTGAAGCCTTTAAGTTGGTGTTTGAGACCAAGAGAAAAATAAGCAATGAAAAAGATTTGTACTCTCAATTTTCGGTTAGTTCAAAAGATGATATACAAAGGGTCATTAATTTTTTCTCATTCTCAGGATACCATCCTTTAGTTGGTCTGAAAGGTATTCAATATTTAAAATGATTAACACTTTTGCGTAATAGTTCTCGTTATGCTAATCTAAACTTTCCTAATTAAACATCATATAAACCTTCGCCACTGATGTGCCAAGTGTAAAATAACATTCAATACTAAAAGTGAAAACAGGCTCCTTAAAACAGTAATGTTTTAAAGGCAAATGGGGAGAATTGCAAGGAAATCTTAATTATTACCACCGTAATTGAGAATATTTGCAGCGGAGCTTGATTCGGTATTTTTTTAAGACAATAGTTCTAAATTAATGAATCAAGAACGTTCAACGACTAATGAGTGAGTTATACCAACAATAAGCTCGACACGAGAACCCCACACCTATTAGTAAATAGGTGAAGACATAGTCTAAACATCTCCAGGAGGAGATGAAGATAGATCTTAAATGTTCTGTCTATCAAAATTTGTTGTATGAGGTGGTTTCTCTGTAAATAATGCTACTTTAAATAGATTCTTCTCATTACACTACTTACTTCCGTTTATTTTAGCTGCTTTAGTTGTTGGACACTTATTGACTCTTCATCAGCACGGTTCAAGTAATCCATTAGGAATATCAGGTAACTTAGATAGATTACCTTTTCATCCTTATTTTATATTTAAGGATTTAGTAACTATAATATTCTTTATACTTACTTTATCAGTGTTTATATTCTATTATCCAAATGTTTTAGGTCATTCAGATAATTACATACCAGCAAATCCAATGCAAACACCTCCATCAATTGTTCCTGAATGATAAAATAGATGTCATTCTTCCTCTTAACATAGAGGTAAAGATTCGTCTTTAATAAACTTTGCTATAGGCTGAAAACTCCTAAAGCCTTAGGTACTCAACAAGTAATAAACTTAAGGATATAACAATGGACAATCAGCAGGAAACCTAATTATACTCTCATATATATGAGAGTAGGATCCTCAGAGACTACACGTAAAGCACCTATTATTAACTATTTTTAGTTAGGGTAGTTGAGGATATATTCCAACCATGATAGAAAACTCATGGACTTATATATTATATATATACATTTATCTGATAACTTATACAAGTTTAGTACCATTAAAAACTGGCCATTCTTTAGTACGCAAAGAGCAGAGATCAAAAATCAAAATTAATCATCCTTTAAATGAAATTATTATTGGCTTATTATTAGGTGATGGGCACATTCAAAAGAGAACTTAGGATAATAGTCGATTTATATATGGACAAAGTAGTTTAAGATTATATCATTTAAATTATTTTTACTATATTTGGGGACTTATTTAAACCTTATTTATCTAAGGAGTTTAAGCTTAAAGAAAAAGTATTTACGGATAAGAGAACTAACAATGTTTATAAATCAGTTAGTTTTGCTACATTGACTCTACCTTCCTTTACCCCTTATAAAGAATTGTTTTATCCTATTGATAAAAAGATTGTGCCTTTAAATATTAAAGACCTTTTAAGTCATAGAGGGTTAGCTTATTGAATTATGGATGATGGTTCTCTTCAAAATAAAGGATTACACATAAGCGTATATGGATATACTTATGATGAAGTACTTCTTCTCAAATCTGCCACAGAAGAACTGTTTTACCTCAACATTTTATTAAATGTACTATACATAATCACCAAAGAGGTTATAGACTTTATATGTGAGAAGAAAGTATGTTAATCATTAAGGAATACATTACTCCATTTATGCATAAAGATATGCTTTATAAAATTACACTTAAATAATTTTATAATATATAAATTGATCTATTACCTTACTATGCTATTTTAAGATCAATACCTAATAAATTATTAGGAGTAGTTGCTATGTTTGCTTCATTATTAATTTTATTAGCTATGCCTCTATTAGATACATCCAGAATAAGAGGAAGCCAATTTAGACCTATAATGAAATTTATGTTCTGGGTATTTGTAGCTAACTTCTTTATTTTAATGTGAATTGGTAGCCAACACCCTGAAACACCTTACTCTGAAATCGGACAAGTATCTACTTTATTATACTTTGCTTGATTCTTATTTATAGTACCAATTACAGGAATATTGGAAAATACCTTAATGGATTTAGCAGTACCTGTTAAAAAAAGTTCCTAATTAAGATATTATTAAATTAATTGCAATTTTTAGTTAACCCCCCCCCCTTATCCTTATAGTTTTCTAACAAAAAATTCTGTTTGTTAGTTTGTTTCTATTTGATTACTTATATAATCATATTATTTAATTACATATTATTGTATAAATTAAAAGATAGTAAAAATATTACTAACACAATATTATCATTAAAATTTTCAGATATAAATCTGAAAAATAATAAATTGTCTATATATTTTTGTTTTGATAAATATTAATTTTATAATAATAATGTTATAATGACTATGTAAATTTTGATTGTAATCTATAATAGTTTAATTAATTATAATGTTATATTTATATATATAAATAATAGATTAAAAGCTTTGCTTTTAGGAGTATATTAATACGATATATCGTATAATGTGTCACATTTAATTAACAATATTAATTAAATGCGATATGTGATCTTAGTATTTAATTTGATATTTTTTAATTTTTAATGTTATTACTCTAACTATATAAATATTTTATTATATTAGTAGATTAATAATCCTTTATTTGTAACAAATATTGTTATTATATTATATATTATATATTTCTAAATGTTTTATTTAGATAAGTCAATATTTCCCACTTCTTATTTTGGTTTAGTTAATAGGTATAGGTAAATAATAGACTTAGTTTATTAAGAGTAACTCTATAATAAATAAAATATTCTTCTATTCAAAAATAAAGGTGACACCTAACCTTACTAGGATAGGGGACACTTATCCCTTAAAGGAGTGAGGGTCACCTAGTCCCTAGCACCTTGCCATCTGCCCCACCATCATCTGCCACCTATCACCTTTGTCACCCATCTATCACCTAGGTGGCAGATGAAGGGTGTGTGGGTGATAGATGGCAGGTGGCAGATGATAGATGATAGGTGAGGGAGTGCGTGAGTATTAATAATAAAAATTTTACTTAAACTTATAATACAAAAATATAATACTAAGTTTAATAATAGTTTAATACTAACCTGTATATTTTTGCTTAATAAATAAAAAAATTTTTTATCTTTATAACTTAATTTTATTATGTTTTTAATACAAGATATTTTTGCCTTCGCTGCTGTATTATCTAGTTTATTTGTTATTACATCTAAAAATCCAGTAATATCTGTAATATTCCTAATATCTGTATTTGTAAATTCAGCTTTATATTTAATATTAAGTGGAATAAGCTTCATAGGTATATCCTATATAATTGTATATGTAGGAGCTATCGCTATACTATTTTTATTTATACTAATGATGATTAATATTAGATTAACAGATATATTAGAAGTAGGAAGAGAATATACTAAAAATCTCCCATTAGCATTAATGGTTGGATCCTTATTTATATTGGCTATGGTTTCTATTTTACCATTTAGTTTTCAAGATGTTTCTTTATTATCAGGTGCCAATATAATATTAAATATATTTAATTCTTTACTCTCTGATTATAGTTTATCAATTCAATCATTGGCATTACATGTAAGTAATTACCCATTTAATGCTGATGCTCAATTATTAGATTTCAATCAAATTGAATCTTTAGGTCATAATTTATATACAAATGGTTCTATTTTATTTATATTTACTAGCCTAATATTATTATTATCTATGTTGGCTCCTATTATATTATCTAATTTGTATAAAAATAACAATATAAATAATTAACAATTAATTATTTATTATAAGTTATTTATATAAAATATACTATTGTACTACTTTAATTATTTTTAGGTTTTATTGTATTAGTAGTTTGGTATTATAAGAATAAAATTTTATCAATGTTTTGAATTATTTAAAAGTAGGTATAAATGATAAAAAAAATAAAATAATCAATTTTACAAATGGCAATGGAATATTTAAATAGTATTCCTATACTTATAGGTGAGAATAATTTAAAAATAAACATATTTACTATGTTAGCAGCAGCAAAATATATCGGTGCTGGTATGGCTACAATCGGTTTAGCCGGAGCTGGAGTTGGAATCGGAATTGTTTTCGGTAGCTTAATTACAGGAACATCTAGAAATCCTGCTTTAAAACCACAACTATTTGCTTATGCAATCTTAGGATTTGCGCTATCAGAAGCAACAGGGTTATTCGCTCTAATGATTGCTTTCTTATTATTATACTCATAATAAAGATTTTTATTTACATTAATAATTTATATATTAACCCCCTTTTTCTGTTTAATTAAAATTTTAAACACGCACGCACCCATTCCATCTGCCCCACCATCATCTGCCACCTAAATAACATCTTCCACCCATCTAAAGATGACAGGTGTGTGGGTGTCACCTTCCACCCATCTAAAGATGAATGGTGTGTGAGTATTTTAACTTATTTATACTTTATATAAATTAAAAGTATCGGTGATTATATGGAAAACACCAGAGAATAAAAATTAAAAAGTAATTTAAAGGGGCTATTACGGATGACAAAGCAAATTTATAAAAAAAGGAGATATATATCAAAGCTATCAATATTACATTAAAACAGATTAATCTATTTTATTCTTAAATAATATTAATTTATTATTTCAGTTTAAAGTTCTTATCAATTTTAAGCTAAAATCTGCGAGTACTAACCTATTCGTTTTAGGTTAAGTTGATAGGGAGGCTTAATTATGTTTTATTTTAAGATGGCGATCCTAAGGGAAACCTTATTATTATTACTTCCTGAAACAAAACATTGTAGTAAGGAAAGGAAAGGAAATCAACTGAGACTCTGAAAGTAACGGCGAGTGAAATCAGACTAGCCAAATCTTCAAATATCTAAGCTATTCTTAATTATACGTAGGCCGTATATTAATCTCTCGCCTTCCTTCTGGGAAAGGGAGAGATAATAAATAATATTACAGTAATAATATTATTTAACCATAGAAGGTGATAGTCCTGTTATAGCTTAAAACTAATAATTATCAAAAAAGTGATAAAACTTAATTGTAATATTATTAAGATGATATTGATTGATATATAAGTACAACGGAAGATACTCTGTTGGAATATAAGGGGAACCATCCTCTAAGGCTAAGTATTATAAATTTAGCGATAGTGAATAAGTACTGTAAAGGAAAGTCATGTTTTGAATAAGAGTTAGTTTTAACTCTTGACTAGTTATTCTCAATTTTTATTATTGAGATATATATGTTATAGTGAACTTAAAAAATAAGTATGAAATAGTAGCTCTATAAGCAATTAGAATTTAACTTAATATATTAAATGTTAAATGATAATGTACCTTTTGCATAATGGGTGAATTGCTTGCCCAGAAGAATTGTGAAATTCTTTGTAATACTGACTCATGACCATTTATTGGTCGGTATTTAGATTATCTATTGATGATAGCTAAGTGCTAACGGTAGAACCTAAGGATATAATTAACTATCTATGGTAATACCGTGGGAAGCTTATAAATCGTAGGAATGAAATAAATATTGATTATTTATTTGAAGTATTTAGTATAATTTTAGAAAATAATCTAAATATTTTCTTTTTATATAGCCCTGTAACGACTTGATGGCAAACCATCAGACTGATTTTATCGGTAACACGTCAGCACTCAAACATTCCTAAAAATTATGGAAAATATATTTTTCTAAACTCATTCAATTATATTAACTAACTTAATAAAAGTTCAGTTTGTATGATTATAATTAAAATTTTTATTAAACAGGTAAACATTGACACCTAGCAACCAGTCACCCGCCACACCCTCATCTGCCACCTAGGTGATAGATGGCAGGTGACTGCCATCTACCGACACCGAGGTGAGAGAGATGAAGGTGAGGGTGCGAATATTATTTATTTAAATGGTATACAAATTATACCGGTTCTATCGAACTTCAGCTAAGGCTCATTTAGAATTAACTCCTGAATTAGATGAGATAATAATTGGTAGTATGTTAGGTGACTTATCAGCTGAAAAAAGAAATGATAATTCTAATACTAGATTACAATTTAAACAAACTACCTTAAATGAACCTTACATTAATCATTTATATTCACTATTTAAAAATTATTGCGGGTCTCAACCTAAAATAATGTATAAATTTGACAGTAGACCGGATAAAATGAAAGAGTATAGTTCTATAAAATTTCAAACATTGAGTATACCATGTTTCAATAAATATAGAAAAATATTCTATAATTCTGAAGGTATAAAAATTATACCCTCTAACTTAGAAGAATATTTAACTATTAGAGGTCTATCTTATTGGATAATGGATGATGGCTATAAATCAAATAAAGCTTTTTATATTTCTACTGAATCTTTCACTTTATCTGAACATGTGCTATTAGTACAAATATTAAAAACCAAATTTGGTTTAGATTGTAGTTATCATAAACATACAAATGGTTATAGATTATATATATATAGTACTTCTAGAACTAAATTATTTAATTTAGTTAAACCTTATTTACTAGATCATTTTGAGTATAAATTTGGAGTTTAATCTAATACATTTAACCCCCTATAAAAATAGTTAAATTATAATGAATGAATTGAAAATAACTATTACCCTAATATTTTAATGAGTTGAAGGTATAGTCTAATCCAGTATGAAAATATAGGTATAAATGCAGCAAGTTAATAGTAGTAGCAAGGTTAAAATCCCTAGCGAAAGCGACTGCTTCTAATTAAGAATCGGATTAAGTTACTACTATTAGACCCGAAGTGAGGTGATCTTGCCATGATCAGGTTATAATGGACCGAACGGGTGAATGTTGCAATATTCTCCGATGAATTGTGGTAAGTAGGTGAAAGACTAATCATACCTCTATAGCTGGTTTTCCACGAAAGATATTTAAGTATCACATCATTCAAAGTAAAATCTAAAGATTTAGGAGGGTACAGCACGTTGAATTTCAGACGAAAGTCAAATTGGGGGGCCTTGAAATCCTACCTTTGAAAATTAACCTCGGAATATCCTAAATTGTTGAATGATAGTCAGACTATTCATGATAAGGTGGGTAGTCAAAACGTAAACAGACGTGAGCACGTGTTTAAGGTTCCCCAAAACCGTTTAAGTGAAATTAAGGAAGTTTTCCCCTGGATACAACTATTAAGTTAGCCTGGTAGTCGCGATCTTTTAAAGAGTGTGTAACAACTCATTAGTCTAAGTTGGGGGGGAGCGCCGAAAATTTAACGGGTCTTAAAACGGTTACCGATACCGTGCTATTTTAATTATAATATTTTAGTGTAATTGAAATAGGTAGTGGAACATTCAGAGCGGACGAAAAATAGTGTTTCATTATTTGGACGTAACTGAAGAGATAATGCTGACATGAGTAACGTAGAAAGAAGTTATAATACTTCTCGCCGAATACGAAAGGGTTATTAAGCAAGGTTAAACCTCTTAATGTGATATCGGTCTCTAAGGTTATAGACTAATGTTTAAACTGATGAGTGTTTGTCCAATTTTTTCAGTTGCTTGGTGTTAAGTTAGCAAAATTTGTTTAATCAATATTTGTTAATTACTTGAGTTTAGCTAGAAGCTTTAGCAACTGAACTTGAAGAATAGTCGACAATTAGGATCGATTAGCGTTAATAATGATCGTAACTATTTACTTTACCAACGGTAAATGGTTATTATTAATTATTAAAATTATTGAATTTAATTAATTATAATTATTATTAATATTGTTAGATGATATTTTAGTTTATATTTATTGGTTTAATGGTATTTATTTTTATAAATAATTTTTAGATATAATTGATTATAGTACTTATTAGCTATGATTAGCAATATTGTAGCAGGATCCTGCATAGTAAAATCCTTTTTTATAAGGATTACTGTGATGAATACCGTACCCTAAACCGACACTGGTTCGTAGGTAAAGAATACTAAGGCGAAGAGATAATACTTGTAAAGGAACTCGGCAAACTTTCCTCATAAGTTAGACGACATGAGGAGCCGTCTAAAGGACGGTGGCACAGAATCGGAACCCCCGACTGTTTACTTAAAACACAGATATCTGCGATGATTAAATTATTTGTATAGATGTCGAATTTTGCCCAATGCCATTAATATAACGAAGGTGAGTTTAATTTACCGACTGAAAATCTGGTCAATGGCGGTCTTAACTATAAGGATCCAAAGGTAGCAAAATTCATTGTCCGCTAAATACGGTCCTGCATGAATAAAGTAACGATGGGTTCACTGTCTCTACAAGTATCTCAGTGAAATTGAAATAGCCGTGCAGATGCGGTTTGCTTATGGTTAGACGGGAAGACCCTATGCAACTTTACTGTAAATTGTTATCATGTTTTTTTAATATAGGTGTAGCAATATAAGGCAATCGACAAGATAAAAGTGAAAGACCTTAACTATTATTAATTAAATATTAACCCCGAGTCCCTTAATGGGAGGCAAGGAACGCTGTTATTAATTAGTATGAAACTAGTTATAAATACCTTATTTAATAATAGCAAAAATGTGAGGGAGATATATGACAATTTGGCAGTTTGTCTGGGGCGGACGTCTTTAATAGAGTATCAAAGACACCCAAAATTTAATTATATTGTTATATTTTTATCTTTCACCTATCACCTTGTCACCCATCTAAAGATGTAAGGTGTCACCTGTCATCTTTAGATGGGTGTGTGTGTGTGGGAAAGAATATTAATAAACATAACAATATTTTTATTATGTAAAGTTAAAATTTTTAAAGGTTTGCTAAAATCGGATGGAGACCGATTAACTATGTATGGTTAAGAAGGTGTAATGGCTAAAGCAAGCTTGACTGAGTGACCGATAAGTCAAACAGATACGTAAGTAGGGCATAGTGACCCGGCGATATATTATGGAATAGTCGTCGATAAATAGATAAAAGTTACGCTAGGGATAACAGGTTAGTCGCGGTTGAGAGTTCATATGGACACCGCGGTTCGACACCTCGATAGTTGATGTTGAGGATAAAATGGGTTAATTGCAAGAAACTCCTAATGATAAAATATTTAGGATAATTTGCAGCGAAACTTATTCTAGCAATTTAAATAATGGAATAAGAACGTTCAACGACTAACAGGTGAGTGATTTGCAACAATAATCCTGACACGAATACCCATCAGTTAAGATCTAGAAGGTAGATTCTATCGAATTAAAAATTTATAGTAAAAGTATGAAAAACAATAACAAAATTAACAATATACGTGATGGTTACCATCTTAATTCTAAATATTGACAGGATATTAAGAAAGCTAGACCTAATTTAAGTAAAAGCTTATTAATGTTTCTATTGGTCTGTTATTAGGAGATGCTACAATGTATAAAGTAAGTAGAAATGCTTTAATTAAGTTTGAACAAAGTTATCAACAAGAATCGTTCATTAATCATTTATTTAATTTATTTAAAGATTATACATTCATGTTAGAACCAGGTAAACGAATAGAGTTACATCATCCAATTAGAAAGGGTGAAGTCAAAAGCTATTGATTTAAGACATTTTCTCATAACACCTTAAATGAATTATGAGACTTGTTCTATATTAATGGTAAGAAAAGAATACCTGATAACCTTCACTTAAGTGAGGAGTGTATTGCTTATTGAATAATGTGTGACGGTTCTTTAAATAAAGATAAGAAAACTATGATTTTGCATAGTCAAAGTTATAGCTTTCAAGATAATATTAAATTATCTACATTATTAAATGTACAATGAGGTTTAAATACTAAAGTTATAACACATAAAAACAAGTATCATGTTATAAAAATACCAAGTATTGATAGCTTACTATTAAATTCAATAATTTCTAACTACATTATTGAAAGCATGTCCTATAAATTACCTATTAAAATTTAAATGAATTAATATACTATAAACCCCTTCTTCTTAATTGAAGACATAGTCTGATCCTTATAGTAATATTAGGAAATATAAATTAAATGTTTATATGATAACAAAATTTATAATTGGTCGACTCATCCTATCCTCCGGGTGTAGGTGCTTGGAAGGGTTCGGCTGTTCGCCGATTAAAAGGGTACGTGAGTTGGGTTCGTTAAAGAATGTTACTGACATAAAATTATATTTAAATGAAAATGACAAAGTTATATTATAGCAGTAATACTACTTCAACTATAAATTCTAAGGAATTAAATTCAATTTTAATTGGACTTTTATTAGGTGATGCTGGATTATATAGGTCCTCTATAACTTCAAATACTCGACTAGAAATGAGTTTTGGTAAAAATTATAAGCTATATGCTGAATTTACAGGAAATTTATTAAGTTCTTATATGACTAATCCTGTTAAAAGTATTGAAATAGCCACTAATAAAAGAGTTTATATTAATTATAGACTTAAAACCAAAACTTTACCTATATTCAATCACTATTATGATATGTTCTATAAACTAGATACGGATTATGATAAATTTATAAAAATTGTTCCTAACAATATTGAAATTTTGATGAATCCTATTGTTTTAGCTTATTTAATAATGTCAGATGGAAATTTTGATAAAGGTAGAAATAGAGTACGTATTTATACGAATAGTTTTAAGAGGGTAGATGTTCAAAAATTAGCAAATGCTATTAATAAAAATTTAGGTATTTATACCGGAGTTTTATATGATCGGAAAGATCAATGAATATTAACTATAGGTTCCAAAAATTTAGATCTTCTACCACCTATCACCTTTGTCACCCATCTATCACCTAGGTGGCAGATGAAGGGTGTGTGGGTGATAGAAGAACAGTTAAACCTTATTTTCATTCTGCTATGTTTTATAGAATTGGTTTATAGTGGTATAAATTATGACCCCCCTTTTTTAAAATAAATAAAATTTCAGTCATAATATTCTGAGCCCCATCTTAAATAAGATGAAAACCGGATAAATTGCAAGGAATACTGTATTATATCAGTATATTTGCAGCCAAGCATAACTAAGTGAAAGAATTAATTATTTAAGATAATTCTTTAGGTTATGAAGGTTCAACGACTAACAGGTGAGTATCACTAACAATAAACCTGACACGAAAATCCGGCATTAGTATTAATTCATAGTTTAAGTTAATACTAGTGATGACATAGTCTGAACAGTAATGTGAATTACTGAAGTAAAGGATAAAGAGCCTTTACGATAACATATTGTTAATACGACGTGAGTCAGTATGGATCCTATCTTCCATAAGGAAAAAAAGTCAAAGGGGAAGGGCCTCTCAGTACGAAAGGATCAGATGGCTGTGTTTCTATAGTGTACCAATTGTTTGATCGGTATTAGTTTAAGTTAATTGTAATATTTATTAGTTTAAGGCTTTAAGCTAAATAACTCACTATTAAATAGAGCGTTAAAATTCTAGTATGCTTGTAATTAATAAGTTTAAATTATTTAATATAGGTTATCTAATTAATAATTTTACAAATAATTTATACAAAGTAGAAGATCTGGCATCGTTGGGTAGCCACAAACATAACGGATAAGAGCTGAAAGCATATTAAGCACGAAACCGTTCCCTAGAGACTAATAAAAACAATTTATAATTAGCTGATAAATTATATAATCTAATATTATTCGAGCCCATCACTCCTCATGCGAGGAGTGATGGAGAGGTATAACTCAGCAATTTTTGGATAATAGTTTAATTATGTAATGTCTCCAATCCAAAATTTAAACTAAAAATTTTTGGGCTTAAGTTTTTATTTGCTATAAGTTATGTTTACTATTAACATCAAAACTTATTAAGAGGTTAGATATATTTTTAGGTTCAGGAGTATAGGCTATATTATTACATTAAATAATAAGAAATAGATTATTTCTAAGTTTAAACATAGGATGCATGTGTACTAGATGAAAGTCTGTACTCTCTTACAACATAATAGGAGTTGAAGAGGGGAGCTTAGCATTACTAATTTGTTAATTACTTTCTGGTTTCATATACACATATTTTTATAGACAAAGTATAAAATTATTTACTACCTTTTATTTAACTAAAGGATTTTTAATAATATATTATTCTGCACATAGTTTAAATAATTAATTATTTAAATATAAAATTTAGAATGTAAAAATATCTCAACTAAAGTCAATATTATAAAATTACTGATTTAAATCATTCTCATAAACCCTCTCATTCACCTAGCACTTTCCATTTTTAATGATAGGTGAGTGAGTGTCACCTGTCATCTTTAGATGGGTGAGGGAGGGGCACCTGTCCTTAATGGGGACACCTATTCAAGTGTAGGAACAAAGTGAGTGATGAGCGAACATGCTGAAATTGGTAGCCAGTCTTTTCTTAAGCAAAAGTGGATATAATCCGTAAGAGTTCGAGTCTCTTTGTTCGTAGCTTTAGTTCCCTAATCTCACTTAATTAAATTAATTGCCAAAATTTATCCATTTATACCTTAATATATTATGTACTATTATAAATAAAGTTTAACCAAAAAAAATATATAATTATTTTTTATAGGGGTAATATAATTAAATATTTACCCCTTTTGTGACTATTATTATTATTAAATTTTATTAATTTAATCCTTATTAAATTGCAAAGGCGAGTATGCTGAAATTGGTAGCCAGGTCGTATTTAGGATACGATGATCATCAGATTTTAAGAGTTCGAGTCTCTTTACTCGTATAATTAGATAACTGATTTTAATCTTTTACCGTATGATTTAAATTTTTAAGTATTAATTTTATTGAAATAAATTCAGTAATTTTTTTAATTATTGAAATATTATTACTTATTCTACCACTCCCATTAGTCCCTTATCCTAGGCACTCCCACCATCATCTGCCACCTATCACCTTTGTCACCCATCTATCACCTAGGTGGCAGATGAAGGGTGTGTGGGTGATAGATGGGAGGTGATAGTTGTCCCTCCTTAATGGCCCTCATGGGCCTAATGGGAATGGGAGGTTGAGAGTATTAAGTTAAAAGTTAAAATTTAAGTAATTTTACCATGACTAAGCCAGATTCTAATACTAAAAGCACCTTTTTTATTTTTATGAGTAAATGTAGACGATTCAACAATATTATTTTTATTTTCAGATATACCACCTTTATAAGCTGTTTTAACCGTTCTTTTAGGAACAACTCTTTGTTTAGTTAATCTACCAGAGATTCTTAGTTTAATACCTGTCAAATAAGTAATAAGATCATTACTTAAATTAGTAAAATCATTAGAATTGTGAGGTTTAGTTAAATTTTTATTTTTATCAAATCTAAAACTAAAATTATTTTGTTTGAATAAATCATCCTCAATACTTTTATGTAAAATACTATAAGGAGTAATAGAACTAATATTTTTTTTAACTTTTTTATTAAAAATATAAGATACTGGAGTTAAAATTTTAGATTTATTTAATAGTAGATATTTAATTCTAGAATAAGAAAATGTTTTACCATTAATTCCTACTAATTCTGATAATATTTTGCTTTCATGATAAGGATAAGTTAATCCAACTAATTCTATTTCTACATGATTTTGTAATAAATTAGATAATAATAAACCTAAACTATTTAAATAATAAGTACTCGCACCCTCACATAAGGGTGGGTGAAAATTATTAAAACTGTTAGTTTGGTTTATATATTTATTTGCTAATTTTTCAGCTTTTATATGAATTCTATTTATCTCTTTATTTTTTAATTTTAAAGGTAAAGATAATCGATATGTAGAAGATGATACGTTTGAAGATGTCGGATGTAAATATGATATAGAATTATTAGAGGTATTATATCTTAAATATTTAAGATAATTAATAACTTTATTTAAATTAGCTTTACTTAATCTATTCTTAAGACTTCGTTTAACAATATAATAATATATTTGTTCATATCTTAAATTATTAAATTTTTTATTAACTATATTTCTTTTAAAATAAAATATATGTATATTTAATTTATTTGGTGTTATATTAATAATAGGTTCACTTATTAAACAACCTAAATGTTTAAAATATGCATTGAGTATAATGGATAGTTTCATTTTTATACTAGTATATTTAAAATTATTTTGCATACTGTTAAAAAATATCAGATTTTTATCAGTTATTTTTGAATTATTAACCTTAAAGTATTGACTATTTAGTTCTTGTATTAAATTTTGAAGCATTCGTATAATTTCTATTTTTACTCCTCTAATCCTTAATATTTAAATCAATATTATACAATACTATCCTATTATAGTATTAGACATAAGAAAAGCCGATAGTATAACAGGATGAATCTTATAACAAGGAAATTAGATAAGTTTTTGCGATGTCATATTATTTATTTACTTATGTAAATATGAGTATATATGTTATATAATACTAATATGTGATAATATATATTAATACCATTATGAGTAATTGATGATTGTTAGTAAATAAAATATAAAAATTAAGTTGAATTAAAAAATTAACAATATTAACTTAAAAGTTATTTTACTATATATTGCTAAGTTACATATTGTTAATATTTTTGAGTATTTACCTTTATATGCTTATTATATAAATAAGATTTAATCTATTTAGATTTTTTCTATTAATAATTATCTTATATGTGATTAACTAAAATGAAAATAAATAATATTGATTTTCTTAATTATCCTCTTTTATTTGTATTTTTACATCTTAATGATATTTTATCTAAAGTATCAATCTAATGTACCTACCTTATTCCTCTGTAATACCTAAATGAATAATGAGATAGGTGACTGAGATGGGAGAGGATTTATTACTGACATTGTGATACATCTGACATTAGTATACTGTAATAATATAATATTATTACTATTAATATTATATTAATAATAGAATATATTATATACTCTTCAATTATTATATAACTAAGTAAATTTATAATTATAATTACTGAGTAGTAAATTGTTTTATTCATGATTAAGTTTTTATTTTTTGTTGTTAAAAAAAGGAGGCAAAAATATTTTAAACTATACAACCTCCAAAGTACTGTATAGGTAATTTTTTTAAAGGGGTTAATATTTTAAAAATTAAAATTAAATTGAAATATTAACAAATACCATAGATCCTCTTTTCATTAGGGGGGAAGGGGACTCAACCAGCCCCAAAATATATATACACCCCTATATGAAGGAAGGTTTTTTTCCATCATTCGTCTATCACTTTCACTTAGTCCATTATTCATTAAGGATGAGGGAGTGAAAGGTGAGGTTGAGAGGTGGGATTGAACTTAGAGAGGTACTTGGGCCCGTCTCTCTTAATTCCAGGATTAAATAATATTTATATTTATATTTAATATCTACTATTATTTATCTTATTTTAGGTTTTGTGTTTAATAAAAATATATTTTATTACTATGAAATTTAGAGAAATTTCATAGTAATTTGGATCGTGTGGTGGTGCAGTAATGACTGGAATTAGTCTAGAGAATTATTTTAGAGGTCTTAAAAAAGATTTAGTTGTAGATCCTGCTGTTAAAAATTTAGCGGATAGTTACGAACAATTAACAGCAACCGCTAAAGAACTAGCATATAAAAATATTGTAAATTAAGTAACCAAAGCAAAAATAGAAACATATGGAGCAGTAGGAAGGCGGAGTAAGGATAAAGTACAAAGTAGTGTTGACAAAATCCATAACTTAAATGAGCAGTTACATAATGAAAATGTATCAACTACTGATAAAACTAATATTGAAAATCAATTGTCAAGTGCTAATAGTGAATTAAAAATGGATTAGTTGAAGTTAACAATACATTAAAAAGTATTATTGATATAGTTAAGGGAGACGGTTCATCTTCTTCTACAGGGTTTATTAATTTAGATACAATTCAGGAATACATTACCCAATTCCAATTATTTTTAGATCAGTTATCACATGAACAGAAATATGCGGTTATTCATATAAGCTTTTCTATTACTATTTTATTCTGTTTATTTACTTTAATTGGTATTCATTCTGGTGATAGATTAATAGAATATTTTAAATTAGAGGAAAAATATCCTAAATTAGGTAGATATTTCCTTATTAGAAGAAAATTCAAAACTTATTCTTTTTATTGAAATAGTTTCATAATATTTATTATGTTAGTAGTAATAATCACATTCAATATATTTGTATTAATATACAGATAAATTAATAATTAATTAGATAATCACCATATCAATCTAATACATATTCATATTCTTATTCATATTCATATTTAATATGGGTGAAATTTAATGATAACTTTTACTTAAAATAAATATTTTTCACTGATCACTTTAATGTGGGTGAAAGGTTAGTATTTGTAAAATACTTATTACCTCATTTTTATTTAACACTTTTTTTTTTAATAAAAATAAGGTAAGATGTATTTTATTCCAGTAAGTGACAAATAATTGATAAATAATCAATTTTTTAAGTAAATTAACCTAATGGAGGGAATAATAATATTTACTATCCTTCTAATTATATCGCCATTTTTATATTCGTTACAGTTACATGCACCCACACACCCTTCATCTGCCACCTAGGTGATAGATGGGTGACAAAGGGTGATAGTATAAATAAACATTTAAATTACTATGCTTAAGACATGAGTATTTCTTTAAATAGAACAAATATGTTAAATGATAATATTTAAATATTAACCATTTGAAACTAATTGAATTATATAAAATAAATAAACACTTAAATTATATTAGTTAAATATAATTGGATGCGTAGCTATAAAATGTATACCGTAAGATAAAAAATACATAAAATATATTAAACTAGCTCCTATGAAACAAATCTCTATACCTATTATTTTTTTATTAAATACAATATACCATTTAATATACTTATTAGTAAATAAATTCATTAATTTATCACTATATACGAATATTAAAATATTAATCATAAAAGCTATTAATAATACTAAAATTAATAATGATAGAATAAATAATATAATACTAATACCATATATTTGATTAGCCAAAATTTCATTAGAATAATCTACAGTAATAGGTTCTAATATTGGTTTTAAATAAGTTATTATTGAATTTAATAAAGTCTCTGAAAAACTATTAATATCCTCAGGTATTAAACTATTTTTAATTTCATTAACTTTAGTTAATGTTTCAGAATCCTTATCGACAGGAATTTCTAGAGTCTCACTATCTCTAAATATTCTTTGCCAACTTTTAATAGGCTTTTCAACATATTCTGGATCGTTTATGGCATTTTTTAATGCTGTAGAAGCTGCATCAGCAGCAATTGTTGAACCAATAACAAAACCTCTTTGTAATGGTGTACCACCAGATCTTAATAATTGTAATCGAAGAGCACCTGTACCATAAACAAATATACTCTTAATTCCTTGAGCTCAACCATCATTACTATGGATAATAGTAGTATTAGTAGTTGAAGTACTATTATTATTAGAACTCATATAACTTATGAAATTATCTATACAATAAATATTATCAAACTTATCTAAAATAGAAGATAGTATTAAGAATATATCATAACAGAACACACAAAGAACTAATACTAAAAGACTTAAATCTAAAAATAAAACCAAATTTTTTAAAATGTTATTTTTATTCATATACAAATTATATATATTTTTTGTTTAGTCTAAAATGAGGCATAACAATAACTAATCTTAAAGTTATATTAGTAAATAAAATTACACAGCCTCACCTATCACCTTTTCACACATCATCACCTATCATCAGACACCTGTCATCTTTAGATGGGTGAGAAGGTGTGTGGGTGCGGGTGTGGGTGAATATTATAACTAGATATTTTAATCCCATTAATGTGGACTAATTTACCTACCTGAATATTAATTATGTTCCTCAAAAATGAATACTAATATAAAGAAGTAAACCATTTAAATTTCCTCTTAAAAAAAAGGAAGGTTATTTATTTTCCTTCTTCATATTTTCTTCAATAAGGGGTGTATATAAAAAATTAAAATAATAGAAGGATGGTTTAGCCCTACTCACCATCATCTTTAGATGGAAGGTGAGTAGGGACTGAGGGCTTATAATAAAATTTAATTAGGGTCACCTGGCACCTTCCATTTTTAAATGAGAGGTGGGTGAAGGAAATAAGTTTTATTATATCAATTAAGAACCTCATCAATATACTAGAACGAATAAGAATAATCAAACAACGTCAACAAAATGTCAGTAAAGTATAGCACTTTCATAACCTAAATGGTGATTATCAGTTAAATGATATGCAAATATTCTTAATAATCCTATTACAATAAAGATTGTTCCTACTATAATATGTAAACCATGTAATCCTGTAGAAGCAAAGAAAACAGTTCCATAAACAGAATCAGCTATTGTAAATCCAGCTGTAGAATACTCTACATATTGTAATCCTGTAAAGACTAAAGCTAATATTATAGTAAAGATACCACCTCATATAGCACCTGATCTATTTCCTTGTATTAAAGCATGGTGACTTCAAGTAATAAAAGCACCACTTGATAATAATACTAAAGTATTCAATAAAGGTATAGCAAATGGATCTAAAGGAGTAATACCTAAAGGTGGTCAAGAACTACCTATTTCAATAGTAGGAGCTAAGCTTGAATGTAAATAAGCTCAAAATACCGATAAGAAAGCAAAAATTTCACTTACGATAAATAAAGCCACACCTATTGTTAAACCTTTTTTTACTTCAAATGTGTGATGTCCTAGATAAGTCAATATTTATTAGTTTAAACTAATATTGGACTATTTCTTTATAAATACGTTATTTTATTAACGCATTTAAATTATATGTATAGTCTCTGAGAATTATAATAAGTAAATAATCTTATTAAATTTTCTGCTAATCCCCCATTGCTTATATTTAAGTTTATTACTCTATTAAAATTTAGAGTACTTAAATCTTTAGGAGTACTAAGCATATTATATAATTTTTTGAGAGCACTTTATATAGATAAACACAATATTCATTTATCACCTGTCATCTATCATCTGTAGATGGCAGATGATAGGTGATAAAAGATAGGTGATAAATGATAGGTTTCACCTAGGTGATAGAAGCAAATTTTCTTAAACTATTCATATTAGAACGTAAAGATTCTATTTTTAGTCTACCTGATCCGGTAAGATGTTCTTTAGAAACTATCATATAATATATTTTTTCTCAGTCTTTGTAGTCTTTAGACTTAGTTCCTAATAAAGGATACTTATTAAAATATTCAATTAATATTTTTAATTTCTCTGGAGCGGTAATATATATATATAATACAGTTTTACTTCTACCTTTAGTATTGAGACTTTTATTTTCTAATCTCTTTAATTTACCCAACCGGGTGCTTAAATATTTAGAAATTGATTCCATTACAGGATACATTGAAGAATTTGTAGATAGGTCTTGTGCACGTTGATCTAATCGAAATAGTATTTTTATACTATAGCTTCTAGATCTTTTTCTAGTTTCAGATTTAGGTAAAGCTTTTACAATTTTTACACCAAAATGACCATCTGCTTCTACAAATCCACTAAATCAACTATTATTTAATATATTTGATTCATCTAGGGGACTATCTGGTATATTTAGATTATATTTTTCATTCATAAACTTAATTAATTGATTTAATCTAATATTTTTAGCTGTTCTAAATTTACCATGAACTAATCGAATAATTAATTTAATTCCTTTAATATCACCAATTATATAACGTAATATATTATTACCTATCTTTTGAAATCTACCGGTATTTCCAAGCTTAGATTGTAAATAAGTATACATTCCTATATTATTTATATGACTAGTAAATACTATACTAGGATTTAATATTCTATTTAATTTTGTTTTTCCTATAGATGGAAGAAAAATATGGCCGTCACCTTCTATTAAACCTGCTAAGTAATAACCTAATTGATCATCAAATCCTAATGACTCATTATCACGTGTCAAATAAATATTTTCTTTAACAAATAATTGATAAACTTTATCTATAATTTCTTTATGTATAACAATATATCTTATCCTGCATATAAGGTTTAGATATGATATTAATAAATTTGTTGTACTCTCAGTAACCACATCTCTAAATCATAATGTCATAGCACCAGCTGTCAGTAAAAAACCTAATGTTAATAATGTACCACCGTTAGCAAAACCGTGCATATAAAGTACAGCTGATACTGTAAATGTAAATAATGCAAAACTTGTTAAGATTGGTCACGGTGAAGGATCAACTAAATGGAAAGGGAAAACTTGATAATCAGTTCTTTTTACATCTAAATGTTTCATTTTTATTTAGTTTATATTAGAATAAAATAATATTACACACTCTTATAAATATCTATATTTAAATATAAATTATAAGGTTGCACTAAACCAGTAACCTGGGTGCGAGTATTACTATATATTAGATTGTAATCTTAATATAGATAATATCAATGACCTTATAATTGTCTAGATATAAAAAATTACCAATATTTGGTAATATAAGGTTACCTGGTTATTAACAAACGGATACAATGAGATTCGAACTCATGAAACATTACTATGTTTAACCGTTTTCAAGACGGTCGTATTCAACCAAACTCTACCATATATCCAGATATTGTTTACATATTTTTATGTTTTTAATTAGTTAAACTCTTTACTATATTTAGTAAATAAGTTAAGCACCCTTCCATGCAGCTAGGTGACCCTAATCACTTATCTCCTAGCACCCAGTCACTCATCTGTAGATGGAAGGTGACATCTTCTCACCTATCATCTATCATCTGCCACCTATCACCTTTGTCACCCATCTATCACCTAGGTGGCAGATGAAGGGTGTGTGGGTGATAGATGGCAGGTGACTGCCATTTTTAAATGGAAGGTGTCACCTTCCATCTAAAGATGATGGTGCGTGGGATGGTGGGTGAATATATAAATTATTTGATAAATATGCAAATGATTATATCTAACTTAAACCTTTAAAATTAGATATAGAATTTTAATATTACAAATCTTTAAGTCAAACATCTTTAGCTAAATTGGTTAAAGCATTTGCCTTCGAAGCAAAAGATTATGAGTTCGAATCTCATAGGGTGTTGTTATTACAATTTATGTTAAAACAACTATTTAAACGGGTATCGTTTAGTGGTAAGACTTCTACCTTCCAAGTAGTTAATATCAGTTCGATTCTGATTATCCGTATTATTCAGAATAATTTCTCATTATTATTAAATTGACATACACATTTCAAATTATTGTTACTTTACAAATTAATTGGTATAAATATATTATATATATAACTTTATATAAATTAGTTTTAATAAATATTAATATAATAATTATTATATTATTTTTATAATATAGTTAACTTTAACAATTTGAAATAAGTTACCTAAAGGTTAACCTTAAAGAGTGACACATGTAGATACTTAATTATTATTACGATATACTATTATATATTAGTCATTTAAATAATATCAATTTAAAGTAAAATTAACAAACTTAAAATTGCACAAGATATATATATATATATTATATCTAGCACCCACACCTTCCCGCACCATCATCTTTAGATGGAAGGTGACACCCACACACCTGTCATCTTTAGATGGGTGAGGGAGTGGGTGACTAGGTGAATGATTAATATTTTTTTTAGTATAGGGTAAGAATTTATATCTCACTAACTGCTAATATCATCCTAACTTATTTACAAATTTTTATATTATAATATAATTATTATAAAATTAGTTTTTCCACCCAAACCCTCACACACCAATGGTGTGTGTGTGTGTGCGGGAAGGTGTGTAGACATATTAGAAAAAAATGTTAGTCTAACTATTAGAACAATACCTAAATAGTTATAACTTATACTTATACTTATATCTATAAAAATAGTATATAGTATATATTTATATCCTTAAATGATTACTTTATTATTATTAATTCCTATAATAGGAAGTTTATTTTTAGTTCCAATAAAAGAACAAGATTCACGAGAATTAATTGAAGAGTCAGAAAAATTAAAAAATGAGAATAGAAAACGACTAATGAAACAAATAGCTCTAATTACATCAATAGTTAACTTAATAGTAGCTATAATTCTATGAATTCAATTTGATCCTAGTACTACTCAATATCAATTTGTCGAAGAATATACAGGATTAAGTTTATATAAACAAGTAGAAAATATAGAGATATCATTACCCTATATCCATTTTTATGTAGGTATAGATGGTATATCACTATATTTTGTATTATTAACTGCTTTTATAACACCTGTATGTATATTATCTAATTGAGAAGATATAACAACAAAATTAAAATATTATTTAATATCTTTCTTAATATTAGAAACTTTACAAATAGCAGTATTTGTAGTATTAGACCTATTAGTTTTCTATGTATTTTTTGAAAGTGTATTAATACCGTTATTCTTAATTATAGGTATATGAGGTGCAGGTATTCCTAGAATAAGAGCTTCGTTTATGTTATTTTTATATACATTATTAGGTTCATTATGAATGTTATTAGCTATAATGGTAATTTATAATAACTATGGTTCAACTGATATTCAATTAATTTCATTAAAAGAAATAGCTTTAGATAATCAAAAATGGTTATGATTAGCTTTCTTTATTAGTTTTGCTTTTAAAACTCCTTTATTTCCATTTCATATTTGATTAAATTTTGCTCATACCTCAGCTCCTTTAGGTGGAAGTATAATATTAGCCGGTGTAATATTAAAATTAGCAACATATGGTTATTTACGAATATTAATTTCAATATTACCTGATGCTACAAATTATTTTTCACCATTAGTACAAACAATAGCGATTATTTCACTAATTTATGCTTCATTAGCTACTATTAGACAAACTGATATTAAAGGAGTAGTAGCTTACAGTTCTGTTGCTCACATGGCGGTAGTAGTTCTAGGTTTATTTTCTAATAATATTCAAGGTATTCAAGGTGCAATATTATTAAGTTTAGCTCATGGTTTTGTAAGTCCTGCTTTATTTATTTTAGTAGGTGGAGTATTATATCATCGATATCATACTAGAACTATAAACTATTATAGAGGTATGGTTTTAACTATGCCTATATTTACTATAATGTTCTTCTTATTTACATTATTTAATATGGGTACACCTCTTTCTGCTAACTTTATTGGTGAATTTTTATCTTTAGCTGGAGTATTCCAAAGAAATCCGGTAATTGCTGCTTTAGGAGCAACTGGTATATTCTTTTCTGCTTGTTATTCAATTTGACTATATAATAGAATTTCTTATGGATCACATAGTAAATATATACCAGTTACTTACGATATATCTAGAAGAGAATTTATGCTTCTATTACCTTTACTTATTGCTACTCTAGTTTTAGGAATATTCCCTAATATAGTATTGGAAAGTATTGCATTATCGGTGTCTACTTTATTATATAATATCTAATATGTTATTATTATTAAATAAATTTCAATCTATCCATTAAAAATATTAATAGTTATAATATTGAATAATGTTAATAATATTAATATTATATGTGATATATAAGCCCCTTCTCCTTTATTTATAATTACTAATTTAGTATTAAATTAATAAATAGTAAATTATAAATGTTATTATTTTTTGAATTCCTTCAGATATTTTATAAGCTATTGTTATAATATAATAACAGCTGTTTATAAACATTTTATTGTATCTTTGATTATTGTCTAATCACGCACCCTCATATAAGGGTGGGTGAAAATACAAAGATTTTGATTCTGTCATTGGTAAATAAATATTTTTATAAATAATGATTAAATATATTAAATAAAGCTAAAGATTGCTATATATAAAATTTATACACATTATATATGTATAATGTAATTTGTATAAAGCATATATACGCTAGCATTAAGATTATACACTTAGAGTATAGTTGATATAATCGTGACAAGTATCTTTTTTATTATTTATTTTAGATTTATATATCTATAAACAAATTATATATAATAGATCTAAATATTAAAAAATTAAATATAAAATATGGAAAAAAATTAAAAATTTAATATGTTAACAACTGTTTTTAACTTCTTGGAAGTTTTAGTTGTTTTAGTTCCAATGCTATTGGCTGTAGCCTTTATGACAATTATTGAACGAAAACAATTAGCTGCTATGCACCGAAGAGTGGGACCTAACATAGTAGGTATTTATGGTATTCTGCAACCATTCGTATAGAGTGGCACTTTCGTAAAGTGATTGATTATTCTAGTATTATTCCTTAAAATTATTACCTTTATAAGTATATATATATATATAGTTTTTAACATTAAGTTAAGTTTTAATTAATACCAAAAAAATATGTTTCACTTAATACGACGTGAAAAATCAGACTATATGCTGGAAAACTAAGTTTGAGTGAATTGAATAATTTATCCAATATCTATAATTAGTTAACTAGCAGGGATTTAAAAATTTCCTCAACGATCAAACGTCTAACAAAGATAAAATCTTTGATGATATGATCTACCTTAACTACAATTTATGTATAAGATGTCAAACAATTATTACTAATAAATTATTTTTATTTAATTTGTGATTTATTATGTTATATCATACTAATATATGTTATGTTTAACTATTATATTACATTAACAATATTCCTAAATTATAATTTTAGTGAAGATATTTCACTATTGAGTATCCCTTTTTTAATATCTCATCCTGGTAAGTTATACAGATTTGTTATAAGTAAAAAATTATGACCTAGTTTGAAAAGATATAAAAACATATATCTGTAGACCATTGTCTAAATTTTAGTTTAAACCATAATTCATTTCAAAAGAAATGATGAGGAATTTAAGGTATATATAAGATTACTTTTATTCCCTAGAAATATTTTTATTACTACGGTTCTTCTATCAATTTCGGTCAAAGGTTTAAATACCATTTTGTAAACAGAAGTAAACAAACAGGGTTTTAGCTTTATTCTTAAAAGTTTCTGGTTTAACCTGTTTTTCTCTACCTGTGGTAGAGATGTGTTCACCACATAAATTAATGAAACGAGAAAATTGGTATTTAAATAATTATCATCCTTTATTTAATATGTTAACTAAATCCTATAAAGATCCTAGAACCATATTTAAATCTTCTCCAATTAAAAATATCAAAATAAGTACATCTCTATCATCTATCACCCACACCCACACACACACCGCAGGTGACGCTCACCGGCCATCTATCACCCACACACCCTTCATCTGCCACCTAGGTGATAGATGGGTGACAAAGGTGATAGGTGGCAGATGATGGTGTGTGATAGGTGGAAGATGAGTGAAAGAAGCATAAGAGAAGTAGCTAAAAATTTACCAATTAGTACAGTTCCTAAAAAATTAGATACTCAGAAACCTTTTAAAGGTTATTATTATTTTAGTAAATTGCAATAAATAAAAATATATAAATTTAATAATCTAATAACTCTATATCACATATAATTATTCTTAATAATTTATAAAAATGAATTTAATTAAGTTAAGGTGTTAGTGATGCTTTAAAACTAGTTCTTAAAGAAACAATAGTACCAGCTCACGCAAATAAAGTATTATTCTATTTAGCTCCAATATTAACTTTAGTATTTAGTCTATTAGGTTTAGGAGTTATACCTTTTGGTGAAGGTTTAGTTATATCAGATTTTTCTATGGGATTATTATATACTGTAGCATTATCATCTTTAGGTATCTATGGAGTATTATTAGCTGGGTGATCAGCTAATTCTAAATATGCTTTCCTAGGAAGTTTACGATCTACGGCAAGCATGATCTCTTACGAATTAATCTTAAGTACTGCTATCATAATAGTAATTTTATTAGCGGGTTCTTTTAACTTTACTGCTATTATAGAAAATCAACAATCTGTTTGATATATTATTCCTTTACTTCCTATTTTCATTATATTCTTTATTTCCATACTAGCTGAAACAAATAGAACTCCTTTTGATCTACCAGAAGCTGAATCAGAATTAGTTGCTGGATTCTTTACAGAACATAGTTCTATTATTTTCGTATTCTTCTTCTTAGGTGAATACTGTTCTATAGTTATTATGAGTACTTTATCAGCTATTTTATTTATGGGTGGTTGATTAATGCCCGAAATATTTGTAAATGATACTGTTATCAATCTACAAAGTATAATATTAGGATTAAAAACTTGTTTATTCTGTTTCCTTTTTGTATGATTTAGAGCTACACTACCTAGATTAAGATATGATCAATTAATGTTATTTATGTGAACTGCTTTATTACCTCTAGCAATTGCTTTAACTGCATTAGTTCCAAGTATTTTAGTAGCTTTTGACATTTCTCCATATTAATATATTATTACATATATATAATAATAAATATTATATTAGTAAACATATGCATATATAATACCCCCTTAAACATATATATGTTTATAAAATTAAGTAAAGTCTTATATAATATTTAATATATATATCTATTGTAGTATTAATATAGTTATATATATCTATTGTAGTATTAATATAGTTATAATATTAGAAATAAGATGTAAATTATTCTTTTAAAAGAAGTAAGTAAGTATAAATATTAAGATAATTTTTTGTAAATACTTAGATAAAATTCAATAAACTAGGGTGGTGCCTGATTGGTAATAGGGGTTTTCTGTAAAAAAATTGATCTGCGATCATTATTGGTTCAATTCCAATCCACCCTAATATTTTAACAGTAAGGTTATAATTATACTAAATAAAAATATCTAATTTAATTTCGGTAAATATTAGATTTAACTTTTTCTAATCCTTTTTAATTTGTATATTAAGTATTAGTTTTTATTATTCAAATAATAATATTTCTAGTTTATTTATAATATATAATATTGTAATATATTCTGAGAGTAAAGGTTGTAGCATAATTGGTTAATGCAATTCGCTCATAATGGATCTTATGTGGGTTCAAATCCCGCCGGCCTTAATTTTTAATTAATAGATATCTTATATATAAATTATAGCTATTTAAGATATTAATTAATTTAGTTACCCACCCACTCCCTCATTAGACACCTTCCATCTGCCATCTATCACCCACACACCCTTCATCTGCCACCTAGGTGATAGATGGGTGACAAAGGTGATAGGTGGCAGATGATGGTGTGTGAGTGAGGGAGTGTATATTTCATATTTTTATTAATTTTTTTAATTATATTCATTATCACTCTATTACTAATTAAATATTTATTACTTTTTATCTAAAGTTACTTACTTACTTAGTAAAACATAAGGATTTTATATTATTTAATTACTATATTTAAATATCAATCAATAGTAAGAAGTAAAGGATATTTTTATATTTAACCCCCCCAGGGAAAAAGTGATTAGGGACAACACCGTTTTAAACGGTGTGGTAACAGGAATTAAAATTTAAATGCTTACTTAGTTACTATAAAGTTTACTAGGTTTAATATTTTTAACATTAACAAATATTAATCAAATCTTTTTATTAAATGAGTAATAAATAATTAAATAATAAGTATCCAACTGTTCAAACAAATTATAATAATAGATTATAATCTATTATTATTCGGGAATCCTTTAAAGGTATTAATAGAATCTATTATTTCTATTTAATTCAATTAATTTATTTAAGACAAAAATATTATATATATTAGTAAATTAAACTAAATGTCTATTATTAACAATAATAGTAAACATGATTTAAATTTAGAGGTATTATCTTTAATCTAAGTCTCACTCCCTTCCATTTTCCATCTTGTCACCCATCTATCACCTATCATCTGTCATCTTCCACCTAGGTGATAGATGGGTGTGTGAGTGCTTATGGAGTGGGGTGTAAATTAGTTAATTTAGTTATAACTTAAAAGATTACGGAAATAAACCAATAAAATAGTTTAAGTTTTTTACTTGTCATTTTTTAAAGAATGTAATAATAATTAATCATTTTTAATAACAAGCCGAATTTTAAGATTACTTAGAATTAATACATATTCAAATATGAAGATATTTCTTAAATCAAGTATTTGTTAAACACGCAGCCAGGTGATAAGTAAATAATTTTATATTTTTTTAATGTTACCTCACCTTTTCCTATCCTATTGGGGTCACCTATCATCAGACACCTTACATCTTTAGATGGGTGTATTTATAAGATATCTTGTATGATTTATTATAAATTTTATAGACTTATTTTTAATCTTATTAGAGTTTAGTTTACAGATGGTTCTGTAGTCAAATTGCAAATTTGATAAATTAGGGTTCAATTCCCTCTTAACTCTTAATGTTACCTCACCTTTTCCTATCCTATTGGGGTCACCTATCATCAGACACCTTACATCTTTAGATGGGTGTATTTATAAGATATCTTGTATGATTGGGAGGTAGTTGATTATAATTTATTAAGATTAATAACTATTTGTTATATTTATTAAGTTCTTTTAGTTTAATGGTAAAATATTGTCCTTCTAAGACAACAGATTTTGGTTCGAATCCGAAAAAGAATTACTCACCCTCAGTCCCTCATTAGACATCTGCCACCTATCACCTTTGTCACCCATCTATCACCTAGGTGGCAGATGAATGGTGTGTGGTGGCAGATGATGGTGGGTGTGCATGATAAGGTTTATGTTTAATTTATAAAAAATAATATAAGTTATAAAAATATATATATATAAAAGAGGCATTAACATAAAATCATATAATCCAAAAACAATAGGATAAATATGAATACTATAAGATACAGATAGTCTGTATTGAACATTACAGAAGAATTTAATTTTGGTTCAGATTGAACGTTATTCAGTAGTTTAAGGCATGCAAATCATTTTAATAAAGTATTTTATGAAAACTTCAACTTAGTCTACTGGCACTAGAAACTTTGTTGGTTCTCAAGTTAAATAGAATATTTCGGTTAAAAGGTGTAGAGGTGAGTAATATTAAATTAGATACCCATTAGTCTCCGTAAATAGGATATAAGCAAAGAGATGAATCTCGCTATTGGATTTTAATTTAACTTGACTAGGTAGTTGGTGGGGTTAAAGGCCTACCAAGCCGACGATCAATAGCCAATCTTGTAAGAGACAATGGCCACATTGGGTTTGAAATCGACCCTAGTAGTTATAAACTACCAGCAGCCGAGAATATTTGTCAATGCTCGCAAGAGTGAACGAGCTAACTGAAAGAATATATAATCTAAGATTAGGAATCTTATACAATTTATTATAAGATTAAAGACAAATCTAACTAACAGTGTCGTCCAAATTCTGGTGCCAGAAGACTCGGTAATACCAGAGACGCGAACGTTAATCATCTTGAATGGGCATAAAGGGTTTGTAGGCGGCTTATTTATTAATAGGCTAGAATCTTATAGAGGTTAATAAAATACTTAGAGGAGGGCTGATATCCTTAGATCCTAAGTGGAATCCTAATTGCGAAGGCCATTTTCCACTACAGATTGACGCTGAGACACGAAGGTTAGGATAGGAACTAGGATTAGAGACCCTATTACCCCTAACTGTAAACGATGAATGGAAGATATTTACAACTGTAAGTGTCGAAGTGAATACGATAACCATTCCGCCTTGCCAGTATACTTGCAAAAGTGAAAACAAAAAAATTAGTCGGTCCTAAAGCAAACGAAGTGAAGCATGTTATTTAATTCGATAATCCGCGTAAAATCTTACCACTTCTTGAATATTAAACTTAATATTAAGGTCTAAACTTAAGGGTTTAGGATAAATAATTAAATTATTCAGTTATTTATTATAATACAGGTGTTGCATGGCTGTCGTCAGTTCGTGTCATGAGATGTGAGGTTAATTCCACTAACGAACGCAATCCCTACTATTAATTAAAGTTTAATAGTGATTTTTTGATATAAGAAATCTTTTGGGGCTAAGACAAGTCCTTATGACCCGAATGAAGTGGGCTATAGACGTGCTACTAAAGCTCAGGACAAAGTGATGCAATACTAACACCTTTTCTTTATACTGTGTTATATTTATATAATTAGTATCCTAAAGGATAGGAATACAGAGGAGCTAATCACAAAAACTGGCTATTGTTTATTGCTTATATTTATATAATTAGTATCCTAAAGGATAGGAATACAGAGGAGCTAATCACAAAAACTGGCTATTGTTTATTGCTGTTTACTGATTGTTGCCTGGAACTCGGCAGCATGAAGTAGGAATTTCGAGTAATCGTTGATCACTAACGCAACGGTGAAGTTTTAATTTAGGATGAACTAACTGTCTGTCAATCGGTAGAAGCTTTCCAATAAGGAAGAAATGGTAGTCAGGTCATTATTCTGAATTACGCAGTGATGTGCTCACTCCCGTTCCTACTCCCTCACCTAGGTAACTGGGTGCTAGGAGATAAGTGACTAAGGATATGTGAGTACTGCCAAATTCATTGTTTTAAGCTAAGGATGAAAGATGCTGATAACTGGGTCCAGTTATTGTGAGTGACATTCGATAAGTCATAGCAGGGTAGCCTTACTGGAAGGTGAGGCTGTAGTATAGTTTTTATATCTACTTTAATTTTTGATATACAATGGTTTTCTACCTTTCTTAGAATCTTAAGTTTTACTTAAGTTTTTTTAAGAAAGGTTAGTAATTACTGTTTTAGATTATCAGTTTGTAAAATTTCTGGCCTTTTTTATTGCTAGAACTTAATAATATTACCCCCTTGTTCAGAATTTTATTTATATATATATAAATTATAAATTATATTTTTAGTTCTGATGTAAAGATTCCTTATTTTTACGACAAGTTTGACTAGAATTAATTATAATACAAGAGGTTAGCTGAGTGGTTTAGCAGTAAATTTACACTTTACAGACAGAGTTTCGATTACTCTACTTCTTAAATTCTATAATGTTAGTTAATACAATTTAAATATAAAATTTTTTCTTTATTGTCTAAAATTAAACAGATATAAAACTATAGTAAGAATAATATTAATCCAATATATCTCATATAATGTATTGATTGATAGTAATCTACTATTTTTTAACATTTTATAAAATTACACCATTTAATGGTAAATCTTAAACTAAAATTTTTAGAAGAAACAATTTAGGAACTGTCTTTGCTCATATAACGTAATATTGAATTAAATAATATATATACTATATGAAAGAGATTATTAAATATCTAAATAATTAATATATTAAATATAATATATTATATATAGGACAGTATAAAAATTACAATATAGAGATGTTAAATTTAATATTTAATATTATTATTAATCCTATTTACAATGATGTTCCAGAACCATTACAATTAGGATTCCAAGATGGTGCTAGTCCAGGATATTCAGGTATTGTTGATCTACATGATTCTATTTTCTTCTATTTAGTATTAATTTCTGTAGGAGTATTCTGAATGTTATGTTCAGTTATGTTAAATTTCAGCGCTAAAAATAATCCTATAACATATAAATACACTACTCATGGTACATTAATAGAATTAATTTGAACTATTACACCTGCTCTAATTTTAATTGCCATTGCATTCCCTTCATTTAAATTATTATATATGTTAGATGAAGTTATATCACCAGCAATGACCGTTAAAGTAGCAGGAAATCAATGATATTGATCTTATGAATATTCTGACTTTATTAAAGAAGATGGTGATGCTATATCATTTGATTCATACCTGATACCTGAAAGTGATTTAGAAGTTGGTCAATTTAGACTATTAGATGTAGATAACCGAATAGTAGTACCTGTTGATACTCATATTAGATTTATTGTAACTGGTACTGATGTTATCCATGATTTTGCTGTTCCAGCTTTAGGATTAAAAATAGATGCAGTTCCAGGTCGATTAAATCAAACTTCTGTAATCATTAAACGAGTAGGTACATTCTATGGACAGTGTTCTGAAATATGTGGAACTTATCATGGATTTATGCCTTGTGTAGTTCAAGGTGTAGAAGCTGAAAACTTCTTAGTTTGATTAGATCAAGTTTAATTATTAACAACTTTTAATTTTTATATTTTTTGGTTAATCAAATTATATAAATGCTAGCACCTATCATTTATCAGCTATCATTAGACACCTTCCATCTATCACCTAGGTGGCAGAGGATGGTGAGAAGGTGTCACCTTCATTAAAAAATGGCAGATGTGTGGGTGAGTAATAATCATTTCATCTAACTAAAAAAATTATAATATATTCATATACTTATAAACCCCCTTTTTCTTCTTCTTTATTTTATAATTATAACATTAAATATATTTATGTTATACTTACTTATCCCTAGCACCTATCATTAGACACCTTCCATCTACAGCTATCACCCACACACCCTTCATCTGCCACCTAGGTGATAGATGGGTGACAAAGGTGATAGGTGATAGCTGAAGGTGGGTGAGTGAGTGAGTGCGAGGTAGGTGAATTAGTAAAATTTAATAATATTTTCCCGGTTCCGTAAGGATATTTATCACAATATTTTATGAATTTATCTTTATTATTATTTTTAATTGGTATATTAGGTTTTGTTTTAAATAGAAAAAATATCATACTAATGATAATAAGTATAGAAATAATGCTACTAGCTGTAACATTACTAATACTAATTAGTTCGTACAGCTTTAACGATAGTGTAGGTCAAACATTTAGTGTTTACATAATTTCAATTGCAGGTGCTGAATCAGTTATTGGTTTAAGTATACTTGTAGCCTATTATAGATTAAGAGGAAATATTTCACTAAGAACTTAATGTATCTAAATATTTTAATGTTACCTTTATTAGGTTCAATTATTTCAGGCCTATTAGGTAGAAAAATAGGTGTGACTGGGAGTCATATTATTACAATATCTTGTTTAATAGTAACCTCTTTTTTTTCTATATTAGCATTTTATGAAGTGGGTATCTGTGATAGCCCTGTTTCAATTCAATTAACTAGTTGAGTAAATTCTGAATATATGAATATATCTTGAGGATTTTTATTTGATAGTTTAACAGTTTCTATGCTAATACCGGTATTATTTATTTCAACTTTAGTACATTTATACTCAATTAATTATATGGCAGAAGATCCTCACAATCAAAGATTCTTTTCTTATTTATCACTATTCACTTTCTTTATGATTGTATTAGTGACTGGAGATAATTACTTAGTATTATTCTTAGGCTGAGAAGGTAATTATATTTTACATTGCCTGACATTTTTTAATAATCCTTATTTTTTTAATAGTATAGACGAAAGTTCAATTATGTGGTTAAGTTTATTATTTGGTCCAATTAAGTGTTCTTCTATAAATAGAATAGGACCTCATAATATAGATGTTCTTTCTGTGTTAATTGGTTCAATTTTAGGTGATTCTCATCTAGAAAAACGTATTAACGGGATAGGCACTAGGGTCATTTTTGAACAGTCTAACAAAAATGTTGAATATCTTATGTGATTTCATAAATTCTTTTCTGAAAAGGGTTATTGTAATCCTCAAAAACCTAAATTATTTAAGCGTATAATACAAAATAATCAGATATTATTTTATTATAGAATTAGTAGTTTTACTTTCTATAGTTTTAATTGAATTCACGATATGTTCTATATCTTAGAAAACGGTAAATTTAGGAAAAAAATACCCACAAATATTTCTGACTTTTTAACACCGTTAGCTTTAGCAATTTGATTTATGGAAAACGGATCCAAATCTAATAATTCAGTTAGAATAGCTACAAATAATTTTAATTCTGATGAAATATTATTTATTTCTTTTGTATTATTTGAAAAATACCGCTTAATAACTACTCCTCAATCTGGGGGTAAAAATAAAGGTTATATTTTATATTTTTCAACGAAGTCTATGGTGGAATTTACCAATATTGTTAAACCCTATATGCTACCGTCAATGTATTACAAATTAGGGAATTATTAAAAAATAGTTCAAAATTTTTAAAATCTTTAAGTAATAAAAACGTACAATTAAAGATAAATTATTATTTATTTGTTTATTAATTTGTTAAAACAATAAAAAATGATAATTTTGGGCGACATTAGTGAAAACGATCAACAAAATTTAGTTTATTTTTAGATCGTCGGGGACGTTTTTCGTCGCGATCGACTAGTTCACTAATGGGTGGCTGAAACGCTGCTTAATGCATAGTCAGAATTTTTATTTTATATTTGTATATAAAGTACTAGGGCTTATTGTAAATCCTTTATTGGTTTTTAAGTACAGGGAATATAGTAAAAACTAATATTAAATTATAACTATATCTTTTTCTTCTAAATTAAAATTTTAGATGAGGAATAGGTTATTGTTATTATAATATATTACTATATTTTTTAAATTTGATTGGAGTAGTTTCCTATCTATTGATTAATTTCTGGTACACTAGAATAGCTGCCAATAAAAGCGGTATACTGGCTTTAACACAAAATCGAGTTGGAGATGCTTTATTTAGTTTAGGTTTATTTAGCATATTCTGAGTATTTGGTAATTTAGATTATTCTACCATATTCAGTTTAGTACCTTATATCAATGAAGTTTCACTAACTATTATTTGTTTCTTATTACTCGGTGGAGCTATAGCTAAATCAGCTCAACTTGGTACAACTTGATTACCTTGATCAATGGAGGGTTTAAACAAACAAAAGTATTTTAGTTATAATCACAAAAAATCTATAAGAGCTTTATATTCCAAACTAATAGGAAAATAGGGTCTTAAGCTCAAACAAATAATAATATAATTTCATTATTACCTAAAGGGTAAGGAAACACTTGAGATTATTACGGCTAGATCTTTAGTACATTGAATAATGGAAGATGGTTATTTTGACTATCATGGTAGAACTCAGACTATATTACTTTGCACTAAATCTTTTACTAAGGAAGAGTGTATACTATTACAAAATGTACTGTTAAACTTAGATATAAAATCTATTTTGAAAATTAGAAATAAAATACAAAAAATAGATATAGAATAAAAATATTTAAGACAAGTATGCCTTTACTTAGAAAATTAGTTACTCCTTACACGCATGTAGATTTTTTTGTATAAACTTTCCGAGCAATAGGGCCCTCCCTAAACTTCACTATATGCTTGGTCACCCTCCATCTAAAGATGATAGAGTTATAGGTACTCGACTTAGACTTAGTCAGTAAGATCCTTAGAAATTGGGCTATCAGCAGGAAACCAAATATATAAGTATAACTTTATATAAAGTAGGTTCCTCAGAGACTACCCGTGAAGAATAAATATTCATTATATTTATTAAGATATAGTCCGAACAGATATGAAAGTATCTGATAACATTCTGCCTACACCAGTTTCTGCTTTACTTCATGCTGCTACACTAGTTACAGCCGGAATTTACTTATTAGTACGATCTTCTCCTTTATTAGAATATTCTCCAACTGTTCTATTATTTATCATTTGATTAGGTGCTCTTACTTCATTCTTTGCAGCCTCAACAGGTTTATTACAAAATGATATGAAGAGAATTATTGCCTTTAGTACTGTATCTCAATTAGGGTATATGTTTATGGCAATAGGATTAAGTCAATACAATGTAGCATTATTCCATATGATTAATCATGCTTTCTTTAAAGCTTTACTATTCTTGGCTGCGGGTGCTGTTATCCATTCAATGGCCGATCAGCAAGATATTAGAAAATTAGGAGGTTTACAAAAATTCCTACCATTTACGTATACAGCTATATTAATAGGTTCAATATCTTTAATGGCTTTACCTTGAATGACAGGATTTTACTCTAAGGATTTAATAATTGAATTAGCTTATGCTCAATATAATTTTAGTGGTCAAATAGCTTACTGATTAGGAACTTTAACTGCTATATTTACAGCATTCTATTCTTTCAGACTTATATCATTAGTTTTCTTAAGTTATCCTAATGCACCAAAAAATGATTACTTACATTCACATGAAGCTAGTATTTCAGTAGTAATACCTTTAACTATACTAAGTTTATTTAGTATAGGCTTCGGATTTATATTTTCTGACTTATTTGTAGGTATAGGTACAGATTTCTACGGTAATAGTATATTTATACATCCTAGTCACATTACTTTAGTAGAAGCTGAATTCTCTTTACCGTTAATACTTAAATTATTACCTACTATTGGAAGTATATTTGCAGCTACTAGTGCAATTATATTATATAATAAGATACCTAATGTATTAATTGATTTAACTAATTCACCTTATTATCTAATGAACTCATTAAATAATATTAAAGGAAGTTTAGGTAGAAGAATATATACTTTCTTAAATGGAAAATATTTAGTAGATGTGGTATATAATAAATATCTTATAGGTGTGGGTCTAAAATTAGGAAATACAATATCTAAGGTTTTAGATAGAGGTATTATAGAATTGTTAGGTCCTTTTGGTTTATCTAATCTATTAATGAATACGGCTGCTAATGTTAGTCGATTAGATACAGGAATAGTTACAAGTTATGCACTATATATTGTATTAGGTTTAATTAGTATTATATTTATATTATTTTATCCTATTATTATCAATAGTGATTTATTGACTAGTGACCATTTATTATACAATAGTTATATTACTGAAATTAGACTTATTGTTATTTTCATTTCATCGCTATTTCTTATAAATACTAAATCTCAATATTATAATAACTAATAAATTAAGAAATATTTTAATTTTTAGTAGTTATTATTATTTTTATTTTAGCTTAAACCTATAATATTAATCAGATTATATAAGTTTAATGGAATAGTTAGGTGACTTAGTTATATATTAATTAATGTTTATTATAATTTCACCCCTTTACTTATAAGTAGCGTATTTTATATACATAAGGAGTTTAATTATCCTAATTATTAATAATATTCAGGTAGAATTAGTTTAATTGGTAAAACTACATCCTGTGGCGATGCTAGATTCCAGTTCGAATCTGGAACTCTGCCCAATATATATGATATATCATATATCAGATATTTATCACAAAAATTCTTAAACTAGATTATACATGTATCATTAAATAGTTAAGAAACCTAAAACTGAGATTGTTTATTATAAATATTTTTAATAAATGATTTATAATAAAATATTCTGAATTAAGGACTAAAAATATATTAATGTATAATCTTGGAAGGTTCAAGGTTAATTAAGGTATATATACTATACATATTGTGTATAAACGAAATAATTCGTGGTAATTTCACAGTGATTTAAATATTTAAATGTATATTAGTCTATAACGCTAAAGTTTGTTTGAATTAATATAATATATTTTATTTTTTATAATATTTGTAATATTAAATATCTGAAAATATATAACCCTATACTTAATCTATTGATATTTAGATTTAAATTCAGTTAATTATTGTTAAAATTTTTTCCCCTCACACCTTTGTCACCCACCATCATTTCAAATTGGTAGGTGGCAGATGATGGTGGGTTGGTGTGTGATAGGTGACCCTAATGGGAAAGGGTCTTGGTTTCATCTCTGATTTATAATTTACTTCAATGATGAAGTTAAAAAATTTATAATACTTTCTACAAAATTTGTCTTAAAGGTTTTCTAACTAATATATTAATGTATTATCTATACTTTTTAATTCTTTAATATCCTCATATTATTAAGAATAATATTATATATATATATATTACATATAACTATTTTAATAAAAATATATATATTTATCATATAATTTTTTTCCATAGATCTATAATATACTAAGTTTTTTTTAATTATAAAAATATAAAATATGTCAATTTAGAGTTTTAAATGATAATTATAACGATTTTAACTTTAATTGTAGCTATAGGTTTACAAGATACTCAACAATCTAAAATAACTCCAATCTTATTTTCTCGAATCACTTCTATTATGTTAATTTATGCGGCAATTCTAACATTTAATATGTTATATTTAGATATTATCGAATCAGGTTTAGGTATATTTAGTGGTTATTTCCAAGTAAGTAATATTTCTCTAAGTTTAGAAATATTCATATATTTAATAGGTGCCTTAATATTAATGCCTTGATATCCTAATATCTTTAATAATAAACTAATATGAGAGATAGATAAAGAGAAAGCAAATACCTTAAAATTAAAATCACCTAGTCACCTATCCCTAGCACCTTTCGGTGAGGGAGTAGCGGGAGTGATAGAATTAAATGATAAAAAAGTAGATAATATATCAGTTACTCACCCTCACACCGGTAACAGGTGAGAAAATTTTTATGATAGAGTAGTTAAATATAATAGACCTGTTCTTTCTGAATATGCTCTAATTATATTATTTACTACTTTAGGAGGAGTTTTATTAATATCTAGCTATGATTTAGTTTCAATGTATTTAAGTATTGAATTACAATCATTTGCTTTATATTTACTAGCTTCATTGTATAGAGATTCAGAATCTGCAACTAGTGCAGGATTAAAATATTTTTTATTAGGTGGTCTATCTTCTTGTTTTATTTTATTAGGTGCTGGTTTAATCTACGCCTATACAGGTTTAACTAACTTAGAAGCTTTATATAGTTTATTTTCTGTTCCAAATATAACTGATACCATAGTATCTGAATCTTACCTAGGTCAATCTAATATTTCAGGACACAGAGGATTTTTATTAGGTCTAATATTAATAGTTTCAGGTTTCTTATTTAAGATTGCTGCTGCACCTTTCCATAATTGAGCACCTGATGTTTATGATCAAGTGCCTACAATTATTACTACTTGATTAACAATTGTACCAAAAATTGCTATTATTGTATTTTTATTAGAATTAGAAAGTGGTTTATTTATAAATTCAGATATATCTAATATTACTAATGATGTTCATTCTTTATCATTATTAAATATAAATATAGATAATATTATTACCATGGATGGTAACATACTTAAAAACTTATTTCTATTTTCTTCTTTATTATCTTTAATTGTTGGTACTGTTGTAGGATTAGCTCAATATAAAATAAAAAGATTATTGGCTTATAGTACTATATCTCATGTTGGATTTTTAGTATTAGCATTAGCTGTTAATACAGAACAATCAACTGAATCTTTAATATTTTATATTTTCCAATATTCTTTAACTAATTTAAATACATTTTTAATAATTTTAGTATTTGGTTATAGTTTAAATACTCACGCACTCCCTCACCTAAGGTGTCACCTATCCTCTGGAAAGGTGCTAGGGACTGGGTTACTGGGTGCTTGAAAAAATAATAACACTAATTTAAATATCAAAAGCAATTTAGATATAAGATACATATCAGAATTAAAAGCACAATTTATTAATAATCCTATTTTAAGTTTAAGCCTTGCAATTTGCTTATTCAGTATGGCAGGTGTTCCACCTTTAATAGGATTCTTTGCAAAACAGCAAGTACTTTATTCTGCTACATATAGTGGTTATTATTTTATAAGTATTGTAGCTATATTAGTAAGTGTAATAAGTGCTTCATATTATTTACAAATAATTAAGGTAATTCATTTCCCTATTAAAGATAATAATACCTATAATAATACACAGAATAATAATAAAAATGACTCAAATAGTATAATACCTGTAACCAATATCCATAGTATGACAATCAGTATATTAACTTTAACTATATTGTTATTTATACTTAATCCTTCAATTTTATTAAATAGTACTCATCTTCTGGCTTTAAGTATATTTAATTGTTAACCAATGAATTCATTATTTATATTATTTATATTTGTACCTGTTTTAGCTTTTATCTTAATAGGTTTAAATTTATTATTTGCAGTTCATAGACCTGATTCTGAAAAAGTAACTCCTTTTGAATGTGGAGAATTTTCAATTCAAGGACAAACTAGACAACCTTTTTCAATTCAATTCTATGTTGTAGCTATCCTATTCTTAGTATTTGATCTTGAAATTTTATTAATTTATCCTATCTCTGCAACCTTATATCAAGTAGGTTCTTACGGTTTCTGAATAGTTCTTATTTTCTTCTCTATTTTAACTGTAGGTTTTGTATATGAAATTTCTTCTGGAGCTTTAAAATTTACAGCTCATAAAACTAAAATTCAATTAATTTAATTTAAATAATTTTAGAAAATAGTTATTATTCATATATATAATTATTGTTAATTATATATTTACTATTATTATTTTATATTTTTACCCCTCCTCATTCTATTAGTACCATCTTTAATGGATGGATATATATCTTATTCTATGGTACTATCTTTAATGGTTGTTCCTGTTTTTTACTGTGAAGAATTTTATTAGACGTTCTATTTTTATGTTGTGATTTACTTGGTGATTTTAATTTTATACAGTCTAATCTTAAATTGTTTATTATTATTTTATTTATAATTATGGTAAATATTTTTGATATTTAAAAATAGAAGTGTTTGGAATTCATATTAATAATTCTAGTTCTCCTTTAATGTTATTTGCTAGTAGTGTATTAATATTATCTATTATCGTATTATTATGTTTTATTAATATTTTAATATATTTTAGTATAATTTTATTACTTGATAAAAATGATGATAAATTGTCGAGTTTATTGTCTCGTGTATCGCAAGGTATTTTTAGAACTGTCTTAATTAAGTTTATAAATATATATAAGGGTACTAGATTATTATATATTGTTCTAGAAGGAATACTATTATTATATTCTTGGGGAATTATTATATTCTTATCTTATAAAATAGTCTGTCATTTGGGTTCCTAATTCTATTTATTATTAATTATATATATAATTAATACTTGTCGAGATTTAAAGAGATGTCTCGTTAATAATTAAAATATCTTCTTAAATTTTATAAATATATATATATACACGACTAATAATTTTTATGTTCTGGGTTGTTTAGTTAGAAGTTTTGATAGTCCTCATATTTCTATTAATAAAAACTCATTTATTAATGAGTTGTTTTTATACGGATCATTTAAATATTAAAGAATTTTGTAAACAGTATGGTATTATGTCAGATTCTTATTTGATAGTAAGAATATTAAATAATTCAATTATTAGTAAAGAAGAAACTTCTATTCATAAAGAAGGTTCTATTACTTTTATAAGTTTTTACTATAAATTTCTTATAAATAAACAAATACAAGGTATTCAAAGTTTTTTTACTTTCATAAATATATTATTAGGTGAACCTATTTTAAAGTATTCCACTCCTCACCTTCCATCTATCACCTAAAGGTGGAAGATGATAGGTGAGAAATGATCAACAGTAATACTTTATTTATATTTGAAAATATGAATTGATTCGCGATTAAAAATTTATTCCTAATAATGGATATTGATCTTAGTGGTGGTTCTATAACTCGTAGACAGTTTTTATCTACCGCTCAATTTACCTTAAGTAAATTTTTATTAATGATGGGATATAATAATCAGGATTTATATAAAGGTATTTAGTACTTTAAAAAAATTTACAAAAAATACATACTATTATTATGAATTTATTAAATAATAGCAAGTTGTTATTAGTAATGATTCTGATTGGTTATCTTATCTATATGATAAGTGAATTTAACTTATTATATTCAGATTATATAGCTGCATTAGAAAGATTAAATATAAATAATCTACCACAAGTGATTAGAGAAATTACCCAATTACAACATATGTATACTATCTTACCGGAACAGGATGAACCATTAACTCCTCTATCTATAAATATAGTTTACTATACACATGTTATTATTAATTATAAATATTTTTTATATCATCATAATAGTATGGCGGAACTTCAGAATATGGTGGAACAAAATCCAATATTAGCATCTAAATTAACTAATGTCATTAAACAAGATATTATTAATAGCCTTCCTGAATCTAATTTACTGATAACTGATATATTTGTGAAACAGGCTATTAAATTAGCAGATCCTTTCTCCCATCTATAACCTATAAATTATTAATATAAATAGTAAATTATAGGTTATTGAAATAACCGAGAGTTATTTTTAATATTTCACCCTAATTACTTATTTATTATATTTTTTGAGGAGTATAATATAACTGAATATCCCTTCACCTTGACCTTTATCGCATAAGTGTTGATAATAGAAGGGATGATATATATAAATTAGTCCTCATTTTCTAAATAAATTTAATTTTTATATAAACAATGTCTAAGTGAAAAACTTTTTTTGATAAATTAAGCCATTTTAGTACTGGTGCAATAGCAGCTATGACTACAGAATCATACTTAAGAGGTCTTAAAAAAGATCTGAAAGATGATCCAAATTTAAGAGATTTAATTGAAACCCACAAACAAAATACCGAAACCATTAGAGAGTTAATGGATGATAAAATTGAGAATAGTGTAATGCAAGGAGCTGTTGGTCAGGTTGCTGAATCTTCTAGAAAAAGTATAGATGATATTCAAAGTAAATTAGAAACAGCTCGAACATTAAGTGAACAAGTTGCCAGTGATAAATTAAACAGTGAGGATAAGGCTAATATTACCCAAGATTTGTCAAATCTACATGAGGGTATAAAATCTAAACTGACAACTTTAAATAATGAATTAACTAGTATAATTGATAATTTGAAAAGTAGTAAAGGCGGTGGAAGCAATAGTTTGACTGATTGAACGGATTGAAGTTTTATATCAAACTTATTTACTAATATTCAGAATTATATTGAAAGTTTATCATTAGATCAAAAGGCGGCATTAATTAATATTTGTTTAACATTTTCAATATTAATCTCTATGATTAGTATTATAGGAATCTTTGTAGGTGATCGAATTGTAGAATACTTACAATTAGAACACAGATTTCCTTGAGCTGCTAGATATTTTGAATTAAGAAAAAAATTTAGATACTACTATTTTATTTGAAATAGTTTATTAATTCTATTAATGATTTTATTCTTATTATCGTTTAACATATTTGTTCTATTTAAAGATATACTCATGTCTTAAGAATAGTAATTTAAATTTTAATTTATACTAGTACTGGTGCAATGGTCATATCTCGAAAAATAAATTATTTTTCAGCAGGATAAAAGTACTAATATTTTATTTATAAATATTTACCCCTGTTTTGAAACCAGAAAAAAACAACTCCTGTCTTTATAATCTTATTTGAGGGAGATATAAAGACATATGTTATATAAATTATTACAAATATTAAATAATAATTTATATAACATATAGCCTCATTTTAAACCAAACATATATATAAATAATGGTAAATAAACACACTAATCCACAGGTGAAGGATATTAACGATTTACATATTTTTGCCGCTTTTTCTAAGGCAATATACAAACCTAAATCAGGGTATAAAATAGGTACATTACCTAAATTTGAATATGAAGTAATAGCCTCAACTTTCTTTACAAACAGTATGACAATATATTCAATCAATTGAGGAAATACGGTATCAATAATGGAACAATTTGGATGAAATAACCTTATCCTTGTAAGAGTCACTGACAAAGTAAAACAACCAATTGATAAATATTTATGTAATTCTGAAAATATGAAAATTCAAATTATTACAATTCCTATTAATTCATTCTTCACTGATGATTGAATTAGTAGATTACTAATTGAAAATAGAATGAAAGCTGATAATATAATATATAATTTTAGTGGAATAGAGTGATATGAAATTTTATTTCAGTTAAAACTCCACAATATAACTGTATCCGGTGGAAGTACTACAAAACGACATATCTTAAGTTCAGTTCAATTAACCTTAAGTCAATTTATTACTTTTACCTTAGGACGAAATCCAAAGTTAGCCATAGAATCGTTCAACATAGCGAATAATAAAAATTTAAGTATGCCTATATATGATTTAACAAGTAAGGAAAATATCTCATATATTGCAGAATATAAAGAAAAACTCATATCTGATAAAGAGTCCGATAAAAAAGAAAAACTCATATCTGATAAAGAGTCCGATAAAAAAGAAAAAAAATCCCCTTAAAATGAAAACCGGTGAGAGAGTTAAATCAACTCTTAATAAAAGAGAGTATCACTCTAGTTCCGGTATCTCTAATTGATTAAGTTCTTATTTAGACGAAATAAAAATTATTATTGATAATAATAGTCCTGAAATAGCTCAACAAAAAATAGAAGAGGAATGAATTAATATAATAAATAACAAAATGAAATATGATAAAAATTTTGTTAAAAATTATGGTCACATGTTTTCTAGTCAAATAAATAAAATAAGTGAAGTTTTAGATATAGCTTATTTAAATAATAATCTGAAGAGAAGATTTCCCACTATATACCATGAAATAAACAAAGTAGAGTTAATATTACTAACCTATTCATTATTAATAATTTATTATGATAAATTAGAATTAACCTCCTTATGTACTTTAGTAGGAAAAATATTATTAATTATATTTATTATGATTTAAAAAAAGAACAAGATAAAGAAAATAAAGGAAATTTTTTAAGTATTGATGATTTTTATAGTTCACGTAAAATAAACAATATTATTATAATTAAACTAGGGGACTATTTCATTAGTTTATTTACACATGATTTTAGTGGTAAACATCAAAATATTTTTGAAAGAGATATATCACCAGGTTCATATTATGATAATTCTGGTTATATTCTAAAATTAAATTCAGAATTTGTAGATGACGTTAAAAATAACATAATTATTAAACCTTCTAGTCTACCTATGTTATGTAAACCAAATGATTGAAGTGATACTAGATTTGGTGGTTTTTTAGAAAATGAAGAACAAAAAAATAGTATTATTACAGGTTCTGTAAATCATAAACATACTACAGAAAATAAAAATAGTATTTATTCGGCTGTAAATTATCTGAATTCTATTAAATTTAATATTAATACTGATTTATTAAATTTTATTCAGAACGATGGTAAATATTTATTAGAGATTCTAAATTAAAAAAAAAATAGTTATCAGTATCTTCAAAGAGAAATTACTCTTAAATTAGCAGAATTATATTCTAATTTACCTTTCTATCTAACTGTAAACTCTGATTGAAGAGGTAGACTATATACTCAATCTTTCTTTATTAGTTATCAAGGAGATGATTTATCATTATCATTACTAAACTTTTCAGCCGTACAAAAAGTTACTAAAGAAGGTTTATATTATTTATACATATATGGAGCCAATAATCATAATGAAAATAATATTTCAAAAGAATCTTTTAGAATAAATTGAGTAATGAACAATTATAATAAAATAATTAATTTAGATAAAGATTTAATAATGAGTGCAGAAAATAAATTTGTATTTGCAGCCTTTTGTTAAAATATGCAGAAATTAGATAAGGATCCTAATACAATTATTAGTACTCCAATTTTCTTGGATGCTACATGCAGTGGTATTCAACATCTGGCTGGATTATTATTAGATTTAGAATTAGGGAGTAATGTAAATTTAGTAGAATATACAGATAAAGAAAAACCTGGTGATATATATGAAAAAATAGTGGATCCTATTAATAAAGCTATTAATAAAATTGGACTAGATAATATAAATTATGCTAATTTAGCTAAGATTAAATTAACACGAAAAATCTTAAAACAAAGTATTATGACTAAGGTTTATAATGTAACTACCGTAGGTATAGCTGAACAACTTAGAACTCAATTGAAAGAACTAAAATCATAATTTCCTAAAGATGAAAATTTAGCTAAAAAATTAGCTGATCAGATTACTAATAATTTGAAAAATAAAGATAAATATATATATTATGCTCCAGCTATAACTGGACCAAATATTACTTTAACTTATCAAGATATTTTTAAAATAGCTACTATTATTAATAAAGAAATATTTGTATTATACCCTTCACTTAATTCTATATATAATTATTTTATTGATATTAGTAAGTTAATGAATAAAACTGGTGTGCCTCTTTCTTGAATTACCCCTAATGGAGTAGAATTGACACAACATTATTTAAAAACTAAAGAAAGAAAAATGGCTATTAGATTATTTGGTGTAACTAGAAAAATGGTTTTGAAAGAAACAACAGATAAACTTAATACCTGTAAGCAGAATCAAGCCATTATTCCTAATATTATTCACTCACTAGATGCTAGCCATTTAATTGGTATTATTAACTCATCAATGAATAGTTTTGGTCCTATAATCACAGTACATGATTGCTTTGGTACTCTACCTAATAACATGGCTAGTTTAATTTTCAAAGTTAAAAAGGAGTTCATTTTATTGTATACTGATAATATATTCTTAATAAAATTCCATGATAGATTATTGCAATCTTTGATTGATCATAATTTAGAATTAGTTTATGATGAAAAGAATATTGCTATTAAAGTAGCTTTACCTCTAAGAAATAAAATGATATTCTTAGATATACCTCAATTACCTAAAATAGGTAAATTAGATTTAAATAAAATATATAATTCTACGTATATAATATCCTAATCAATAGAAAAAAAAACTCCACTACCTAACTAATAACATTAGGCACTGGAGCTAAAAAAACCTATGATTTTTTTATCTGTACTTAGATTTTAAGTCTAAATATCAATTAGTTTATAATTCGTCTATAATCTTCTCCCCTTTAATGGTTAAAGGTAAAGTTTTATCAAAAATGTTATTATTATTATAAACTAATTTTCTTTTGTTTTCGGTTATCATTAAACTATAACTTTCACTTTTAACTAAAATATTAGCCTCGGATATATTTTTATATCACTTATCTTGAGATAATCTTAATTTACTATCTTTAACTAATAACTTTTTCATCCTATCAAAACCTATTGTAGATGTAAATCCTTTTATTTTAGTGTTAATATAACTATCCGTTATACCACTATACACTTTAGGAGCTAGAAATACTGCTTCCTGGTAAATATGTTCTAATTTCATTTTACCTAATTGATTCCCAACTAGCTTATTATTTAAAGGTTTATCCATTACGATACTATCAGTATCAGTATAGAATACCTTAGTATCTTTTAATGTTTTGAATTTACTCATATGTATTCTAGCTAATGCTGTAATAGTAGCAGAAATAGGAATAGAAATATTTAGATTATTATTTGTATCACACTCAGAACTATCATCACAAAATGAAATAATTAGTTTTCCATTATTTAAATCGGTAATAGAAGTAATTATATTATTTTTTATATATTTATCTTCTTCCCCATAATCAATTATAATATGTGTTTCCATGTTAGGATTCATACCAAATCTACCATATAAACTATTTAATAATAATTTAGAAATTATATAATTAGGTGTACCCGGTTTACTATTTACTTTAATTTCATATAAAGATTCAACATATTCAGAAAATATATAATCTTTCTCAAATAGGTAACCTCTAATTATATTGAATTTATAACCATATACTTTAGCATTCTTAATTTCATCAGAGTGATATACCCCAGTTCAGTTACCTAAAGGAGTAATAGTTTTATTACCTGTATTAGTTTTAATCCTACATTGTAACAATGGTATGTTCATATCTTTAGGTGTTACTACTTCAACTTCGAAGAAACCATAGGCATCTTTATCTACCAATGTAATATCTCCCTCAAATTGAATTGGATTACCAATTGGCATTGGGAACGATTTCATTACGTAAGGGTATAGTGAGTTAACATCATAACTAAATAAATTCTTACCATATGGTATATAAACATCCACATTTCCACCGGTATACCCTTTCTTGAAGAATTCAGACATTTCACCATGTATTAAAGGTATTTTATTATCCTTAGTTAAGAAATTACTTCTATAAATAGCAAACGCTAATGATGGTAGAGTGGGATATTTTAAGATATCAATTCTAAACAAACTAAATATTTGTTGACTAAATTTAGCAATTACTTGATACAAAGTAACTACATCTTGTTCACAATACTTAATCGTTTCAATTCTTAAATTTCAGGTACTCGTATTCGTAACCAAAGAATTGTATTGTTCAGAGGTTAAATCGGGATAAAATTCTTTATTAGGAACACAACCTCTATAATCTAAAGGAATATTAGAATTATTAACAAATTGATAAGGGAATATTCCTTTACTTTCTACCTGAAAACTATTAGCTAAATTAGCTAATGAATTCGGTAATAAAAGATAAGAATCTCTCAAATAAATAGAGTAATTCTTTCAAGTAATTTTTAAATCAATCATTCTCCCATCTCTAATTATAGGACTAATATTTAAATTCATATTAGATAACACTTTAATCATAAATACACTGTCAAAATGACTAAAATTATGGATATAAATTTTATATTGATCATATTTTTTTCGTAATAAAGAAGAAATAGCTGCGAGTAACATTTCATCAGATGTTGGATAATCACTTAAATAAAATGATATTTTTTCTTTACCATCATAAATGCTTATAGCATAAGGAGTTAGTATGCCATTAATTGCTCTAGTTTCTAAATCCATAGTTAAAAACTTATAAGAAATATGTGATGCTCCAATAACTTTAGTTAAATATTTAATATTTTTAAGATTCTTTTGTTTAATAATTAAATTACCCTCTCTAAACATATAAGTATGCTCATGTAAAACTCTGGTAAATGAACTTAAATCATTAATATTGTTCATTTTATCCATAAAAGTCAATAAAATTTTATCGTGAATTTCTAATTCAACTATTTGTTCACTATCCTTTAAAACTACTGAATAGTAAGCTTTCGATTTAGGTTTTTTAATAATGGCACTAAGATAATTAGGACTAAATTTATATTCACCTCATTGTGTTAAATCCATAGTATTTGGTAAATCATAACCTTTAAATGTAAAAGTTGGTTTTGGTTTAACAACCGGACTTAATCGAGTAGGAAACTTTGAAGGAACTAGTTTATAGGTAAATATTACTTTTTGTACCGCGTTTAAATGATATTCTTCTGTTTTGATACTTCAATATTCTGTAAAGATATCTAATAATAGTTTATAATCATTTGTAGTAATGGTTTGCATTCTGGAAATGGTTCTTAGTAAACCAGTATCTAGTTCTATTTTAAATTGAACAAGAATCTTTACTTCAGGGTCTGTAATAAGTTGATTTAATTCTAGTATAAATTGATTAAAAGCTTTTTCTAGTAAAATTTGAGTTAATATTTGATTATCTAAATCATGAATTGATTCCTGTCACGAGTTTAGTTTAGACATAGTAATTAAATTAAATATATTTTTATTAAACACCAATCCTCATATTAAAATAATAAAATAATAAAATAATAAAATAATAAAATAATAAAATAATAAAATAATAATCTATTAAATATAAATATACCTAAATAAAATATCAATATAAATATACCTAAATATAAATATCAATATATTAAATATCAATATACAGAAAGAAAATTAAGTTATGAAATACAAATTTTTATAATTGAATATTATTTTAATCGTAGAATTAAGAGAGATGGGACTAAGTAACTCTCTAAGTTCAATGAACTCTTCTTCATATAGGGGGGTATACAAATATTTTTTTGCCAGTTGACGAAAGTATATAATTTACATATTTTATAGATAATAAGAATACCTATTTTATGGTTATATTATTGAATAAAAATAATATTAGAAATATTTTGAAAATAAATTTCAACAATTTAGAATATTAATAGACAGAATCATTAATTAATTGAATTTATTCGTGAAAAAGGGGTGTATACTTTAATTAAAAGTAGGTATACCCTGTGCACAAAGGATAAATTAAAATAGGCGTTATAGTGTAATTGGTAGCATAATAGACTCATGTTCTGTTGATTTAGGTTCAAGTCCTAATGACGCTTTAATTATTAAAGTATAACAAATACTTAATAGTCATACTATACTATAGTATTTTATTTTAATAATAACATAAATTTAATATAAATTATGTATTATATAATAATTAGACCCTTTAGTATAATGGTAGTACCATCGCTCTTCATGCGGCTGGCACCAGTTCGATTCTGGTAAGGGTTATATCTTTTTTTTGGTCTTTGCATATTATATGGAAAATTTCAACTATGTCGAAATAGTTTAATTGGTAAAACGATTTTCTTGTAAAAAATTATTTTCGGATCATTCCCGAATTTCGACATTTAGCTTTTATATTTAAGTTAAGGTAAATTAGCCAATTATTAGTATAAATTGAGTATAAAAGGGACTAACACCTTTCACACACCCACCTTTATAAAAGTATTTAATCTCATATCTATTAATAAACTATATATACTATTTATAGTGATATAATAAATATAGTTTATAAATACATAATTTGTATCTATTAAGAGATCTAATGATTTTTACTAAGTTAGTAAAGTTTTTTCAGTATTGAAGAATCATTATTTTTATGAAGGCAATCGATTAAATAATTTATTATTTAAATAATAAAACACTGATTTGTTAAAAGAGAAAATTATATACAACATCTCTTTAGTATAATATATAATACCTATCAATAGAATTATATAATTAAAAATTATTAAAATATTAGTAATACCTGCTATTTAATATAACAGATTAATATAAAGTATTTTGTACTAAATTGTAATTTATGTATCTAGCACTTTATATTTTTCGAATTAAATATAAAATATTTAATTAAACTATATTTATATATTGTTTATTTAGTTTAATTAAATGGTAGAATACTTTATAAAATATTTATTCTTAACAGATTTAGATATATATAATTTTTTAATTGTTGTATTTCTAGTCTAAATTGAGAATTTGCATAGATATATTCAAATAGTCTATAAAGTATATTTATACTTTATTGGATAGTGCTAAATAATCAGAAAAATGTAAGTATTAGTTTATTATTTAGATCTTTTACATAGAATATTTTAGAATAGTTTGCAATTATCTCTTTAAAAGTAGATCAATTATAATAATACTGAGTTGTAGTTTAATCTGGAAAAACACCATTTTTTGGTAATGGATTATACCAGTTCGAGTCTGGTCGACTCAGATATTTTAAGTATTAATTAATTTACCATTTTTATTTTTCTACTCTTGTTCCTACTCCCTCACCCACACACCCTTCATCTGCCACCCATCTATCACCCACCATCATCTCATTTAAAAATGGTAGATGGCAGAAGGGTGACAAGGTGACTTGGTGACGGGGTGCTAAGGATAAGGGTGTGAGGGATAGGTGCTGAAATTATTTAGTTTTATTCTTGTATATGTACAAGATATAGGTACAATAAGATAATTAGATATTAAAAACCAAATTGAGGCTGAAGTTGTTAAATTTTAGGAAACAGAACTCGGTTGGTTAGAGTGTCTCCCTTTTAAGGAGAAAGTCAGTGGTTCGATCCCACTTGTTTTCATTTATTTATGTATATTTAAATTTTAATAGAAAAATGTTCCATTTAATAAGTATCTTATAAGTATTAAGTAAATCATTACTATTATTTTATAATATGATTAGGAATAGTTCATTGGTAAGAGAAGACGATTGCTAATTGTCTGGGATACAACCCTTAGGTGTTCGACTCACCTCTATTCCGTAATGTTCTACATCAATCTTTTTGATTAGTGTATTGTACTAATATATAACTGTAATAATAAATATATAACTTATAAACAATATTTGGTTATATGAATAAACTAGAACTTAGAATAATTTAATTAAACATGTTTAATAATAAACTAAATTTTATTTTATAAAAAAAAATATAATTAATTATTTTTAGTAAAGTAAATAGGAGTGGCATAGAGTTATACTTATTATTTTTAATAATAAGT